CCCCCCCCCCCCGATATCTATATCTATTCATATCATTGTGCCCGATCCCATATGAATTGATACTTTCAAAGATGAAAAAGAAGGATAATATATTTCATCGACCTAACACTCACGTAATCTATACGATCTATCTATCTATCTAGCACCTATCATAAAATAAATATGATCCAATAGTAGATGAACTGTACTGTATTGGGATTGTAGTTCAATTGGTTAGAGTACCGCCCTGTCAAGACGGAAGTTGCGGGTTCGAGCCCCGTCAGTCCCGATCCAATAAGTTAATAAATTCAGCTTATTAATCCCCGTAGAAGAGTGAAAAAGAGAATAGGGTTTACTAGATATACTAGATCTTTAGTATATCTATCCATTAGATACATTTACCAGATCGATAATTCAGTTTGGAAAAAGACCCTTTTTCGGTGGATCTAAAGATTTGAAAGTGAAACAACACAGAGTTTTAGGGTTACACAGAGGTAGTCCTCCTAAGTCAGAATCCCAAGGAGATTCCTATAGATAATTCCCAATGATTTCAAGTAGATCTTCCTTCTGTTCTTCCCCAGGAATATTGTGACTATTTCATGCTAATTCTTTTTCATGATCGATATCACTAGTGGATTTCCAGACATTCTATTTTATTTCCAAGAATGATCATGTCAGGATCTGGACGGACTATCCAAATTTTCCTTCTCATTCCAGGATCATGGGTGGATCTCTGGATCAATTTGATATGATTATACTTCTATATCATCACCGGACCGGATAGATGAAATATTAAATCTAAATCGTGGAGATCCAAGTGAAAGACCTCTCATGTCTGACAAACGTCTTCTGGGGTAGCAGAAGGTTATTATTCGTACAAATCCTATTCTTTCGAAATGATAATGATACAGACATGTGTTGATCGGAATGTTTTATGATGCACGTAAGTTTTTACTATTAGTCTTATCAAAAGTGATCATATCATGTTATACTATTTCCATCGAAGAATTCATTCAATCCGCTAGTTATATTTCGTTACTCGAACCGATTCTATTGATTCAATCACATCTATTTCATGAATCTTTAAAGATTCATCTCTATGAGATAAAATCTCGAGCTATTTTAGAACGAAGTAAAAATCAGGAGATCATGGAAGTAAATATCCTTGGATTGCTTGCTGTTGTAATGTTAATTGGAGTTCCTACTGCTTTTCTACTTATACCTTACGCCAAAACAGCCAGTGGAGCAAACAGTGAAAGCAATTGATTTGTATCAAAATGGAATGATTACTGATTACTAGATAGATCCAAATAAATGATCCGAATCATAAGTATAAAATAGGTTATGGGATCGATATGATATTAGAATATCGTATTATATTACAATACAAGGTAGGGATTGCTTTTTAATTTATTTTGAAAAGAAAAAGAAGTAGTACGAAGGAAAAGACTATCTAATCTTTTCTTTTGTACTACTACTTCTTTTTCTACACCCATATATGGATAAATAGATCTTAATAGTACTTGTCCATATATGGTAAATGTAGGATGAAGGACCCCGTAAAAAGAGCGGAGCTGATCACCTTCTTCATGCCATTGGAAAGATAGACCCAATGGAAACAGCCGTGATTCTGAACGTACTTGCGGATTGTTTAGGATCAAAGTTGAAGATTCTTTTCCGGTACGAACATCGTTTTATAGTACATATTAGATATGGAACTTTAAATGGTATAAGAAAAAGCAAGGGGATCTATGACTTATGTCCCATATTTTTCTGAGATAAGAATTCATATAAGATCCAATCAATTCGGAACCATCCGGGAAAACACGGACTATTTTCAGTTTTACTAACAAAGAGAAGAGAGAGAGATCGTTCTTCAGTGGTAGAAACTATATTTTTCACTCATTCTAGAAAAGAACTAATTAATTAAAACCTGTTAGAGAGAATAAGATTTGTTATAGGAAAATGATAATGATAAGGAATTATGAATATCCCTTACGGGGATAAAGAGGAAATAATTCCATGGAAAGAGAGAGTCTTTCAATTTGGAAAGAAGATTCAATATTACTGGATCTTTATGGAGGAGATATTTTCATGCATGATCTGGAAGGAACACAATAATTGATTCTTAAGCATTACCATTATAGTCCACTTCTACCCCATACTACGAGTGAAAGGGAAAATGTAAAAACTACCATTAAAGCAGCCCAAGTTATACCGACTATATCCATACGGATCATGTTCTCTAAAAAATAATGATTTCATTATCGAGATGATAAGGGAACTATTAACGATAGTGCAAAGTTGAAGTTGAAATGGTCCAGCTTTGCATTCTGAACGTTACTGACGTTCGATCTTATATGAGAGATCAATAAATCGATTTGATCATTGACCAACGAGTTACTATAACTAACTCGAGGGTCGTACATTCACGACGGAATCGGGATCAAATGCACGAAACTAACTATCTATCTATATTGCTAATATGTACCAATATGTCTCCAGAGGTTCTGCAATGGAAATAAAGACTTTTCGTTTCGTTTCATTTACTTACCTTAACAAGGCGACACCCAGATTCGAACTGGGGATGGAGGATTTGCAGTCCTCTGCCTTACCGCTTGGCTATGTCGCCGAGATATGGGAATGCCATGGACAGATCGAATCATTCGTCCGTTCAAGTATAGTATGGGATGTATACTAAAGTCAACCATAAAGTAAATGGATCTAATTTGTTCTCCGTCTTTCGATCTTACTATTTTCATTAGGAAATTTTCTATGTGAGATTCACATTGAAAAATGGTTTGGTTCATTCGTTCATAGCTCCATTTCATGTGATTGGATGAAAGTATAAAAGTACCTCTTCTTTCGTTATCTTTTTTTTTTTCTTCTTATTGTAGAAATATATCTGCATACGGGTAGAATTTCACGGGATATAGTGAACACTTAATATACATCCGAATCTTTTTTGTCGGATTGATCTATATAGATCAATCGGGAATAATTGAATATACTTTTTTACGGATGGGAAACTTCCAATGCGATTAGATGAAAACGAGGGAGCGTTTACAATCCCCGAATTTGGTAAGATACAATTTGAAGGATTTTGTCGTTTCATCGATCAGGGCTTGATGGAAGAACTTCATAATTTTCCGAAAATTGAGGATACAGATAAAGAAATTGAATCCAGGCTTTTTGCTAATGAATATGGATTAGCAGAACCTTTCATCAAAGAGAGAGATGCTGTATATCAGTCCCTTACATATTACTCTGAATTATATGTACCAGCAAGATCGATTCGAAGGAATAGTAAGAAGATACAGAAACAAACTGTATTTCTCGGAAATATTCCTTTAATGAATTCCCATGGAACATTTGTAGTAAATGGAATTTACAGAATCGTGGTGAATCAAATATTAATAAGTCCCGGTATTTATTACCGTTTGGAATTAGATCATAATAGAATAAACTATATATATACCGGCACTCTGATTTCAGATTGGGGAAGAAGATCAAAATTAGAGATCGATGTGGGAGAAAGAATATGGGCTCGTGTAAGCAGAAAACGAAAAATATCTATTCCAGTTCTATTATCAGCTATGGGTTTAAATCTCGAAGAGATTCTGGACAATACTCGCTATCCCGAAAGATTTTTATTTTTACTGAAAAAGAAGGGGAGACGGGAGCGGGAGGAATATCTCTGGTCGAAGGAAAATGCCATTCTGGAGTTTTATAAAAAACTCTACTGTGTAAGTGGCGATTTGGTATTTTCCGAGTCTCTATGTAAAGAATTGCAGGAAAAATTTTTTCGACAAAGATGTGAATTGGGAAAGATTGGTCGACGAAATCCGAACCAAAAACTGAACCTTGATATACCCGAGAACGATATTTTTTCATTACCACAAGATGTATTGGCTGCTGTGGATTATCTTATCGGAGTGAAAATTGGAATGGGCACACTCGATGATATAGATCATCTCAGGAATCGACGTATTCGTTCTGTAGCAGATTTATTACAGAATCAATTCAGATTAGCTCTAGGTCGTTTGGAAGATGCAGTTCGAAGAACTATACACAGAGCAACCAAGCGTAGATCAACTCCTCAGAACTTGGTAACTTCAACTCTATTAAAAAACACTTTTCAAGATTTTTTTGGTTCACACCCCTTATCCCAATTTTTGGATCAAACCAATCCATTGACGGAAATAGCTCATGGGCGAAAGTTGAGCCATTTAGGCCCTGGGGGCTTAACAGGGCGAACTGCTAGTTTTCGGACACGGGATATTCATCCCAGTTATTATGGGCGTATTTGTCCAATTGATACATCCGAAGGAATGAATGCTGGACTTGTTTCATCATTATCTATTCATGCAAAGATTGGTCATTGCGGTTCTTTACAAAGTCCATTCTATAAGATCTCTGAGAGATCGAGAGAAGAAAATATGGTTTATCTATTATCGGGAGAAGATGAGGATGAATACTATCGGATAGCTACGGGAAATTCTTTGGCGTTAAATCAAGGGATTCAAGAGGAACAAATTACTCCAGCTCGATACCGACAAGAATTTATAGTTATTGCATGGGAACAAATCCATTTCAGAAGTATTTTTCCTTTCCAATATTTTTCCATTGGAGTTTCCCTTATTCCTTTTCTCGAACATAATGATGCGAATCGCGCTCTAATGGGTTCTAATATGCAGCGTCAAGCAGTTCCACTTTTTCGACCCGAGAAGTGCATTGCCGGAACTGGGTTGGAAGGTCAAGCAGCTCTAGATTCAGGAAGTGTAGCTATAGCTACACAAGAGGGAAGGATCGAGTATATCGATGCTGTAAATATAACTTCATCGGTTAATGGAGACACTGTACGAACAGAATCGGTTATGTATCAACGTTCTAATACCAATACTTGTACGCATCAAAAACCTCAAGTTCGTCAAGGGGAATGTGTAAAGAAGGGACAAATTCTGGCGGACGGTGCGGCTACGGTAGGGGGAGAACTCTCTTTGGGAAAAAACGTCTTAGTAGCTTATATGCCATGGGAAGGATACAATTTCGAAGACGCAATACTCATTAGTGAACGTCTGGTATATGAAGATATTTATACCTCTTTCCATATCGTAAGATACAGGATTGAAATCTGTATGACGAGCCAGGGTCCTGAAAGAATCACTAGAGAAATACCTCATTTAGATGCTCATTCACTTCGTCATTTGGACGAAAATGGTCTTGTAATGCTAGGATCTTGGATAGAAACAGGTGATGTTTTGGTAGGTAAATTAACGCCTCAAACAACAGAAGAATCATTATGTGCCCCGGAAGGAAGATTATTACAAACCATATTTGGTATTGAGGTATCCACTGCGAGAGAAAATTGTCTCAGAGCACCTATAGGTGGAAGAGGTCGAGTTATTGATGTGAGATGGATCAATAGAGTAGATGATTCCGGTGATAATGCGGAAACAGTCCACGTATATATATCACAAAAACGTAAGATACAAGTGGGCGATAAAGTAGCTGGAAGACATGGTAATAAAGGTATTATTTCAATAGTTTTGCCCAGACAAGATATGCCCTATTTGCAAAATGGAATACCAGTTGATATGGTATTGAATCCATTAGGGGTGCCTTCACGAATGAATGTAGGACAGATTTTTGAATGTTTGCCCGGTTTAGCAGGAAACCTGATGAACAAACATTATAGAATAACACCTTTTGACGAAAGATACGAGCGAGAAGCTTCGAGAAAACTAGTGTTTCCTGAGCTTTATAAAGCTAGCGAACAAACAGCAAATCCATGGGTATTCGAACCGGATCATCCTGGAAAACATAGATTAATCGATGGAAGAACAGGAGATGTTTTTGAACAACCTGTTACAATAGGAAAAGCTTATATGTCGAAATTGAGTCATCAAGTTGATGATAAAATACATGCACGTTCGAGTGGACCCTATGCACGGGTTACACAACAACCTCTTAGAGGAAAATCCAAACGAGGGGGGCAACGAGTAGGAGAAATGGAAGTTTGGGCTCTAGAAGGTTTTGGTGTTGCTTATATTTTACAAGAGATGCTTACTCTCAAATCTGACCATATTAGAACTCGTAATGAAGTACTTGGTGCCATTATAACTGGAGGGCCAATACCTAAACCTGACACTGCTCCAGAATCTTTCCGATTGCTCATTCGAGAATTACGATCTTTAGCTCTAGAATTGAATCATGCTATTATATCTGAGAAAGACTTTCAGATAGATAGGGAGGAAGTTTGATCAGAATGAATCAAGATCTTTTATGATTGACCAGAATAAACATCAACAACTTCGAATTGGATTAGCTTCTCCTGAACAGATTTGTGCTTGGTCCAAAAAAATTTTACCTAATGGCGAGATAGTTGGACAGGTGACTAAACCCTATACTCTACATTATGAAACTAATAAACCAGAAAGAGATGGATCGTTTTGTGAAAGAATCTTTGGACCTATCAAAAGTAGAGTTTGTGCTTGTGGAAATTCTCCAGGGATCGGAAATGAGAAGATAGACTCAAAATTTTGCACACAATGTGGAGTTGAATTTGTTGATTCTCGAATTCGAAGATATCGAATGGGATACATTAAACTGGCATGTCCGGTGGTTCACGTATGGTATTTGAAACGCCTTCCCAGTTATATTGCGAATCTATTAGCTAAAACTCGGAAAGAATTAGAAGGCCCAGTATACTGCGATGTGTGACTTGATTACAAATTCCGATCATACAGATCCGTAATAAGGAACTGTCATCCTATTCAATCTAATTGGGATGCCTTTAGCTCTGACATGTCCCTCCGGAGGAGTAGCATGAAGCTCAGAATTATAAGCATCTTGAAGAGATGTTGAGAAAGAGGAATTAGTCCAGGGTTTATATATTCTGTATCAAATTGCTAATTGAACTTCGTGAAAACACTTCTTTTATATAATGGAATTCGAAAGTCATTCTCTTTCATTTGGGTTATCCCTGAATAAGAAAGAGGTATTCCGGACCGAAGATATGGCTATAGGAGTCTATTCATCGCACATATGCTTCGATCGATAGATAGTGTTGTAACCATCGAAGTGGAGCAAGCAGGAACCTAAAGGATCAAATGGAACGAGATAAAAACAAGTAAATCCCTAATTGAAGGTCTTTTCAAAAAGAAATGTATTGTTCGGAAGGGAGGAGACTGCTCAATAATTCCATATCTATGTTGTAGAATCGTAAAGGAATACTCAATTGAACCTGGAACTTGAGCAGAGAGTAGCGGTCTCTCTTCAGAGCGAAAAAGAGTTTTTCGCATATTTTTTTTTTTATAGTTACTTGAGCCGGATGAGAGGAAACTTTCACGTCCGATCCTGAGGGGGGGAAAATCTTAGAATAACCTATCCGAATCTTTTTCTTGCTAGGCCCATAGCTAACAAACCAACTTTATTGAGATCACGGGGTACATTCAATTATGAGATTCAATCCTGGAGAGATATTATTCCTCATTACCTCTCTGCTCGTGCTCATTACCTCTTTGCTCGAGGTTCTGGAACATTTCAAGAGAGAGAAATAGCTACTGGGGGAGATGCTATCAGGGAACAGCTAACTGGTCTGGATCTGCAAATGATTATAGATCGTTCACATATGGAATGGAAGAACTTGGTTGAATTGAAATGGGATAGATTGGAAGAGGATCAAGAATCTACTGTGGATGGATGGGAGGATGAAACAATTCGAAGAAGAAAGGATTTTCTGGTTGGACGCATGAAATTGGCTAAACATTTTCTCCGAACAAATATAGAACCAAAATGGATGGTTTTATGCCTATTACCAGTTCTTCCTCCCGAACCGAGGCCAATCGTTCAATTAGGTGAAGGTGGACTGATTACTTCGTCAGATCTAAATGAACTTTATCGAAGAGTTATCAATCGGAATAATACTCTTACCAATTCATTAGCAAGAAGTGGATCTGAGTCATTTGTTATTTGTCAAAAAAAATTGATCCAAGAAGCCGTAGATGCACTTCTTGATAATGGCATCTGTGGACAACCAATGAAAGACAGTCATGATAGGCCTTATAAATCGTTCTCAGATGTTATCGAAGGCAAAGAGGGAAGATTTCGTGAAAATTTACTAGGGAAACGAGTTGATTATTCAGGTCGTTCCGTTATTGTAGTGGGTCCCTTTCTATCATTGTATCAATGTGGATTACCCTCAGAAATAGCAATAGAGCTTTTTCAAGCATTTGTAATTCGTAGTCTCATTGGACGACGTATTGCTCCCAACCTAAGAGCTGCTAAAAGTATGATTCGAGATAAGGGACCCATTGTATGGGAAGTACTTCAAGAGGTTATGCAAGGACATCCCGTATTGTTGAATCGAGCACCTACCTTACACAGATTAGGAATACAAGCGTTTCAACCTATTTTAGTAGAAGGACGTGCCATTCGTTTACATCCATTGGTTTGTGGAGGATTTAATGCGGACTTCGACGGAGATCAGATGGCTGTCCATGTACCTTTATCTCTGGAAGCTAGAGCAGAAGCTCGTTTACTCATGTTTTCTGAGACAAATCTTTTGTCTCCAGCTATCGGAGATCCTATTTCTATACCGACTCAAGATATGCTTCTTGGACTTTATATATCAACGGTCGGAAATAATCAAGGTATTTATGGGAATAGGTACCACCCATATCACTCGGAAAAGAAAAGGTTTTCCTGTAAGAAACCTTCCTTTTATAGTTATGATGATGTGCTCAGAGCTTATCAACAGAAACGAATTGACTTATACAGCCCCTTATGGCTTCGGTGGGAGGAAATGGATTTACGTATCATTACCTCCGTAAACCAAGAAGCCCCTATCGAGGTTCAATACGAATCTTTGGGTACCTTCCACGAAATCCATGAACATTATCGAATAAGAAAAGGTAGAAGAGGGGAAATCCTTAATATATACATTCGAACAACTGTTGGTCGTACTCGTTTCAATCGAGAAATGGAAGAAGCCGTACAAGGTTTTGCCCGTTCTGAACACCCAAATAAATCACTACCAGCTCTCAGGATCTAATGTTATTGATCTTATGATCTTTTCATTAGTGCAAATATAGAGATCGAGGAAGCCTTCTAATAACCGGCTTGAACCCATTGCTTAATCCTGCTCATGAAAATATGGAGATTTTTCCTTATGAAGGAACGAACCAGATTGCCCTTTGATAATTTGCCCTTTTATAATAAAGTGATGGATAAAACTGCCATTAAAAAGCTTATTAGCAGATTAATAGATCACTTCGGAATGACATATACATCACATATCTTGGATCAACTCAAGACTTCAGGTTTTCAACAAGCTACTGATACAGCTATTTCATTAGGAATTGATGATCTTTTAACAGCACCATCCAAAGGATGGCTCGTCCAAGATGCGGAGCAACAAGGTTCTATTTTGGAGAAACATAATCATTATGGGAATGTACATGCAGTGGAAAAATTACGTCAATCGATCGAGATATGGTATGCTACAAGTGAATATTTGAGAAAGGAAATGAACCCGAATTTTAGCATGACTGATCCCTTAAATCCAGTACATGTGATGTCCTTCTCAGGAGCTAGGGGAAGTACATCTCAGGTTCACCAATTAGTAGGTATGAGAGGATTAATGTCAGATCCTCAAGGACAAATAATTGATCTACCCATTCGAAGGAATTTACGCGAAGGACTCTCTTTAACGGAATATATTATTTCCTGTTATGGGGCTCGTAAAGGAGTTGTGGATACTGCTGTACGAACAGCAGATGCTGGATACCTCACACGTAGACTCGTTGAAGTGGTTCAACACATTGTAGTACGTAGAAAAGATTGTGGTACTATCCAAGGTATTTTCGTAAGTCCCATTCGAGGTCGAGAGAGGGACAGAAATGAAATTGTTGTACGAACACAAATACTTATTGGCCGTGTGCTAGCAGACGATGTATATATAAATAGGAGATGCATTGCCACGCGCAATCAAGATATTGGGGTTGGACTTGCCAATCAATTAATAAACCTTCGAACACAACCAATATATATACGAACCCCCTTTACTTGCAAGAGTATATCTCGGATTTGTCAATTATGTTATGGTCGGAGTACTACTCACAGTCACTTGATCGAATTAGGAGAAGCAGTAGGTATTATTGCAGGCCAATCCATTGGGGAACCAGGAACTCAACTAACACTAAGGACTTTTCATACCGGGGGGGTATTTACTGGTGATATTGCAGAACATGTACGAGCCCCTTTCAATGGAAAGATTGAATTCAATGATAATTTGGTTTATCCTACACGTACATGTAATGGATATCCTGCTTATCTATGTCATAATAACTTATCCATCACTATTGATGGTAAGGATCAAGTACAGAACTTAATCATTCCACCACAAAGTTTGCTTTTGGTTCAGAATGATCAATATGTGGAATCGGAACAAATTATTGCCGAGGTTCGTGCTAGAACATCTTCCTTCAAGGAGAAAGTTCGCAAAAATATCTATTCTGACCTAGAAGGAGAAATGCACTGGACTACCAATGTGTGTCATGCACCTGAATATTTATACGGTAATGTTCACTCTATACTCAGGACGAGTTATTTATGGATATTATCGGGAGGTATATACGGATCCGGTGTAGTACCCTTCCCATTTCATAAGCATCAGGATCAAGTAGATGTTCAACTTTTTGTTGCCAAGCATCAATCACTTTCCGATTCTTACGTGGATCAAGTGGAACATAGATCGGGTGACTCAAACTGCGAAGAACAAATCTTCAGTTATTCAGAAACTGATCGGACCATATCCAACGAGCATCGAGACTCTATTTATGTCGCCTTTTCCCCTAAGAATTACTATATTAAGGGGAAAAAACAAATGGATCGATTCATCGTCCCGTTACAGTGTGATAAAGAATGGAGAAAAAGAGGAATACCTTGTCCTGATGCGATTCTTAGAATACCCAAAAGTGGTATTCTACAGAGAAATTCCATTTTTGGATATTCTAACGTAGAATATGGAATACATGATGGACCGGATATGACAACACCCTTTTCCCTAGATTTATCGAGGGAAGGGGACAACTTGCAGATTCAAGTTAGCAATTCTATTTCGTACGAAGATGGTGAACGAATCCAAGTAATGAGTGACACAAGTATTCCATTGGTTCGAACTTATCTAGGATTTGATTGGGAACAAATAGATTTTATAGAATCTGGGGCTTATGCTTCTCTTACTTCAGTAAAAACAAATAAGATCGTTAGCAATATGATCCAAATTAGTTTGATGAAATACCCCCCTTTTTTCATGGGGAGAAGGGACAATAAAGCAAGTTCAAATTTGATGTTTCATAACAAATTGTACCACACTAATCTTTTCTCTTCCAATGGGGAGAATCAATTAATTAGTAAGCATCAAGGAACTATTTGTTCATTATCTAATGGGGGAGAAGACAGTGGATCTTTTATGGTTCTGTCACCATCCGACTGTTTTCGAATTGTTCTATTAAATGGTTCAAAATGTTATGATACGGTAAATAAATCAAATAGAGAGGATCCTATGAGAAAAATCATTGAATTTTCGGGTCTCTTGGGTCATTTACATAGTATCACCAACCGTTTCTCATCCTCCCATTTTCTAACTTATAAAAAAGTAGTCTTGTCAAAGAAACATTCCATTTTCCACAATGATTTAAATACTTTTAAAGTACCTAAATACTATTTTATGGACGAAAATACGAGAATTTCTCATTTCGATCCGTGCAGGAACATCATCTCCAATCTCTTGGGTCCAAATTGGTGCTCTTTTTCATCCGAATTATGCGAAAAAACATTTCCAGTAGTTAGTCCTGGACAATTTATGCCTGAAAGTGTATGTTTATCCGAGTATGAACCACTCCCCGAATCTGGTCAAATTATAGCAGTTGATGAGGAATCTTTAGTCATTAGATCAGCTAAACCCTATTTGGCTACTCGAAAAGCGACTGTTCATGGTCATTATGGAGAAATTCTTGACAAAGGAGATACATTGATAACATTGATATATGAAAGGTTCAAATCCAGTGATATAATTCAAGGTCTTCCTAAAGTTGAACAATTGTCAGAAGCCCGGTTGAATAATTCAATACCGATGAATCTGAAAGAAAGTTTTGAAAATTGGACCGGAGATATGACAAGATTTCTTGGAAGTCTTTGGGGGTTATTCATCAGTGCTAGGATAACTATGGAACAAAGTCAGATTCATTTGGTCAATCAGATTCAAAAGGTTTACCGATCCCAAGGGGTACGAATTTGTGATAAGCATATAGAGATTATTGTACGCCAAATGACATCGAAAGTATTAATTTCAGAAGATGGAACGGCTAATGTTTTTTCACCCGGGGAACTTATTGGATTATCACGAGCACAGAGAATGAATCGTGCTTTGGAAGAGGCAATTTACTATCAAACCATGTTATTGGGAATAACAAGGGCATCTTTGAATACTCAAAGTTTTATATCCGAAGCGAGTTTCCAGGAAACTGCTCGGGTCTTAGCTAAAGCTGCTCTACAAGGTCGTATCGATCGGTTGAAAGGCTTGAAGGAAAATGTTATTCTCGGAGGGATTATACCTGCCGGTACTGGACAGCATATTCGCCGTTCAGGGAAACGGAACGGAGTGGATCCAAGAATGGGGAATAGAAATCTATTTAGCAACAAAGTGAAAGATATTTTATTTCATCATGACAAAGTCTCTTTTTTTTCCATTCAAGAAAATTATCACAATATATTGAAACAGCCGTTAAAATAGTCTTGATAAATAGATTGATTGTTATGTTCATAAATATTAATTCTATAATATAATAAATAGGAAGAATATAAAATATTCTATGAGTGAGAACGTTTGTACCACGTACTAGATAGATAGGCAATCTTTTAGATGTAATCGATTCCGTTGGAATAATTAGATATTACAGTCCATGTTATTTCGTTATTTTGGGGAGGAAAGCGAACGAGAATGAGCAAAAGATATTGGAACATTGATTTGGAAGAGATGATGGAAGCAAGAGTGCATTTAGGGCATAAAACTAGAAAATGGAATCCTAAGATGGCACCTTACATTTTTACAGAGCGTAGAGATACTCATATTATTAATCTGGCTAAAACTGCTCGTTCTTCATCAGAAGCTTGTGATTTGGTGTTTGATATAGCAGGTAGAGGAAAACAATTCCTGATAATCGGTACGAAATATCAAGCAGCTGATTTAGTAGCATCAGCTGCTATAGAAGCTCGATGTCATTATGTAAATAGAAAATGGCTTGGTGGTATGTTAACTAATTGGTCTACTACAGAGACGAGACCTCAGAAGTTCAAAGATTTAAAAAAAGAACAAGATACGGGACGATTCAATCGACCTCCAAAGAAAGAAGCAGCAATGCTCAAGAGACAATTGGACCAATTGCAGAAATATCTAGGTGGGATTAGATACATGACGAGCTTACCCGATATTGCAATAATTACCAATCAACAAGAAGAATCCATTGCTCTTGGGGAATGTAGAACTTTGGGTATTCCGACAATTTGCTTAGTTGATACAGATTGTGATCCAGATCTCGTGGATATCCCAATTCCAGCCAATGATGATGGTATAGCTTCAATCCAATTGATCCTGAACAGATCAACGTCAGCAATTTGCGAAGGAAGGTTATTAAGGTCATTATAGCTATATGAAGGGCTAATAGATAGTTAATTAGTAATAATAAGAAAATAGAAAAAAGGGGGGGGGACCTGAGGATTTACTTAGTTGGCTGCTCAAAATTGAAAAATATTATTAATGGAATAACCAATTTATTATCTCGTGGCATCAAAAAATCTGATGAGAGTTAAATAATTAAGGAATCCCTCATTCGACAAAAATCATTTCTTTTCTTCTTTAAGTTAATCTTTACAAGGGGGTAGTAATATGGATATGGATATCGAACGATCTCCTATTAGCACACTGAATAATATCTATGAGATATCCGGTGTGGAGGTGGGTCAACATTTTTATTGGCAAATAGGGGGGTTTCAAGTTCATGCACAGGTACTTATAACTTCTTGGATTGTAATTGCTGTCTTATTAGGTTCAGCTACCATAGCTGTTCGAGATCCACAAACCATTCCTACTAGTGGTCAAAATTTTGTTGAATATATTCTCGAATTTATTTGGGACTTAACCAGAACTCAGATTGGGGAGGAAGAATATGGTCCTTGGGTTTCCTTTATTGGAACTATGTTTCTATTTATCTTTGTTTCTAACTGGTCAGGTGCTCTTCTTCCTTGGGGAATTATAAAATTACCTCAAGGGGAGTTAGCCGCACCTACAAATGATATTAATACTACGGTTGCTCTAGCTTCGCTTACGTCAGTAGCATATTTCTACGCAGGTCTTACAAAGAGGGGGTTAGGTTATTTTGGTAAATATATTCAACCAACCCCAATACTTTTACCAATTAACATCTTAGAGGATTTTACAAAACCTTTATCACTTAGTTTTCGACTTTCTGGAAATATATTAGCCGACGAATTGGTAGTTGCCGTTCTTGTTTCTCTGGTACCTTTAGTAGTTCCTATACCTGTAATGTTCCTGGGATTATTTACAAGCGGTATTCAAGCTCTTATCTTTGCAACCCTAGCCGCAGCTTATATAGGTGAATCCATGGAGGGTCATCATTAAACCACTAAATAACTGTCCAATCAGACAGAATATTTTCTAAGTATCGTATCAACTCATGATTTTATATGTATGGTAGGAGCAAATCGGAATTCTTAGTAACAAAAGCTTGGTAAGAAGATTTAGGATCAGTTAACTACTAATTCTGTCCATTAAATCTCCAGATAGAGTGGATAAGATTGGTCCATTTGTATAGAGATATGAAAGAAAATAGGATCGAACAGGTTCACTAATCGGAGTTGGTTTAGTAAAGAATGTACCCCGGCGTAGAACGATTCAATTTTTGTTCCTAGTAAGGGGAGGATTTTTTAACATGTTTACTTTGTATATAGTTCGTTTCATATATTAATCCATTTATATCGATTAAAAGCCCTATCAATTATAAGGATTAATATATCATCTATAAATGTGATATATAATTACTTATAGGCTCTTATACAGTCTATTCTCTCTCCGTGATAAGAATTCATATGCCCAAATGGAATCTGTATTTCAAATATTATGAAGAATAAATATTTTCATGAAGAAATTTCTTCATAGGGAATAAATAATAGGTTTCCTTGTTCGTTGATATTATCACTTTGATACCATCAATAAATCTTTTGGGTTCTTAGTTGTTCGGAATAAATCGTTCCATAATTTAACTATTGGTGAACAATCAATAGATTAAACTGTCGTATTATCAACTATTTCCCAACCTTAGTAATAGGAGATTACCATGGATCCCTTAATTTCTGCTGCTTCCGTTATTGCTGCTGGGTTATCTGTAGGGCTTGCTTCTATTGGACCTGGCGTCGGTCAGGGCACTGCTGCGGGCCAAGCTGTAGAAGGTATTGCGAGACAACCAGAAGCGGAAGGTAAAATACGAGGTACCTTACTGCTAAGTTTAGCTTTTATGGAAGCTTTAACTATTTATGGACTAGTTGTGGCCCTAGCACTTCTATTTGCAAATCCCTTTGTTTGATCCTGAAAACAAAGATCCCTACACCTCGTCATTACATTAGTATTTCTCCAATAATTTCATTGTTCAGTTGCTCTTTTAGGGAAAGGGCTGATCTGAATAATTAGCAAATGAATTATTGTCTTTCTTCCTATACCTATACTTTGGTCATAAATCTTTATGACGCGTGCGGCAGGGAAGGGAGTGGATAGGGCAAGCAATTTTTTTTTTATCCTTATATGAGACCTGGGACTAAGTATCCCAAATATTCTTATCCAGAACTAGATAGATAGGATGAAATAAGAAAAGAACAAAATTCTGTAGAACATATCCTTATCTATGAGGGGAGAGCGTATGAAAAATGTAATTGATCCTTTCATTTCCTTGAGTTATTGGCCTTCTGCTGGGGGTTTCGGGTCAAATACCAATATTTTAGAAACAAATATAATAAATCCAAGTGTGGTGCTTAGTGTACTGATCTATTTTGGAAAGGGAGTGTGTGCGAGTTGTATATTCGAATAATATAGCTGGTCCCAACCAGCTGCACTTTGGAGATAGAAAAGTGCATGATCTCAACGAATTACTTCCGAACAGGGAATAGCGAAGAACTATAGCATTTCGTAATTGATTGGGAAATGAACTCTTAGTTTATACCAACCAATAAGAGAGGACCATTAGAATGGTTAAAGCTGAACTGCTTGAAGTCTAAGCACAACTAACTGGGTACTCTTTCCACCGCTGTGTCAAGATGAGATGAATTCAAAGGCATAGTTGGAGATTGATCCGATATATAACATTCATATCAATGGAATAATCCATTTACTGAAAAATAGTCCCAATCTCCCATCCAATTTTAGTTCCAATGCTGAACCGACGACCTACACAGAAGGCAAATTATTCGATAGAACAAAAAGGAGGAGGCACAAATTAATTGGGAACGTATTGATTCAAATTTGATGGGGGAAGAAAAGGAGAGAAAAGGGGAAACGACAACAAAAACAACAATTTGATTTATAATTGCAAATTCCTTTTGCCGGAAGAGCCCTTCGGAGATCTCGGTCTTTTATAGATTGATTCTAATCTTCCGTAAACGGAACGGAAAGGGCAGGCTTGGTGTTGATAAGGGAAGGGAACGTATATGTTCCTGGGGAATAAACAAAGAACTGAGCAGGAGAGCCGAATGAATCGAAAGATTCGTGTTCGGTTTGGGAAGAGATTATGAATTCATTAAATTTGTGAATAGATAATCTACTTTCATTAAGTAATCTATTAGATAACCGTAAACAGAAAATATTGACTACTATTCAGAATTCGGAAGAACTATGTAAAGGAGCTATCGATCAGCTCGAGAAAGCTCGGGTTCGCTTAAGGGAAGTGAAAATGATAGCGGACGAAATCCGAATAACTGGAGACTCCCAGATAGAACGGGAAAAAAAGGATCTCATCAAAGCTGCTTCTGAGAATTTGGAACAATTAGAGGATCCCAAGAATGAGACGGTTTACTCCGAACAGCAAAGAGTAATTGACCAGATACGACAACAAGTTTCTCGCCAAGCTTTACGAAGAGCTATAGGAACTTTGAATAGTCGTTTGAATACTGAGTTACATTTACGTACGATCGATCACAATATTGGCCTGCTTAGAGCCATGATGAACACAAATGATTAGTTGTTAGTTGTTATAGGTCCTATTTCTCAACAGATAATTAATGAGTGCTAATGGGAAATATTCGACTCGACGAAATTAGTAGTATTATACGGAAACAGATCGAACAATATAATAACGAAGTAAGAGTTGGTAATCTTGGCACCGTACTTCAAGTAGGAGATGGCATTGCTCGTATTCATGGTCTTGATGAAGTAATGGCAGGGGAATTATTGGAATTTGGAGATGGTACAATAGGCATTGCCCTAAATTTGGGATCGGATAATGTTGGAGCTGTATTAATGGGTGATGGCTTGATGATACAAGAAGGCAGTTCCGTGAGAGCAACAGGAAAAATTGCTCAGGTACCAGTAAGTGATGCGTATTTGGGCCGTGTTGTAAATGCTCTAGCCCAACCCATTGATGGCAAGGGTCAAATTTCAGCTTCCGAATTTCGACTGATTGAATCTCCCGCTCCAGGTATTATATCAAGACGTTCCGTATATGAACCCCTTCAAACGGGACTTATTGCTATTGATTCTATGATTCCTATAGGACGTGGTCAGCGAGAATTAATCATTGGAGACAGACAGACCGGCAAGACAGCAGTAGCTACAGATACTATTCTTAATCAAAAGAGTCAAAATGTAATCTGTGTCTATGTAGCAATTGGTCAAAAAGCTTCTTCCGTGGCTCAGGTAGTTAATACATTCCGAGAACGTGGCGCAATGGAATATACCATTGTGGTAGCGGAAACTGCAGATTCTCCCGCTACATTACAATATCTCGCTCCTTATACAGGGGCAGCTTTGGCTGAATACTTCATGTATAAGAAACAACATACTTCAATAATTTATGATGATCTCTCCAAACAGGCACAAGCTTATCGACAAATGTCTCTTCTATTAAGAAGACCACCTGGCCGAGAAGCTTATCCGGGAGATGTTTTCTATTTGCATTCCCGTCTCTTGGAAAGAGCGGCTAAATTAAGTTCTGAGTTAGGTGAAGGGAGTGTTACGGCTCTACCAATAGTTGAGACTCAAGCTGGAGATGTTTCAGCTTATATTCCCACTAATGTAATTTCAATCACCGATGGACAAATATTTTTATCGGCTGATCTATTCAATGCCGGGATCCGACCTGCTATTAATGTGGGTATTTCTGTATCTAGAGTAGGATCTGCGGCTCAGATAAAAGCTATGAAAAAGATAGCTGGAAAATTGAAATTAGAGTTAGCTCAATTTGCAGAGTTGGAAGCCTTTGCACAATTTGCTTCCGATCTTGATAAAGCTACTCAAGATCAGTTGGCAAGGGGTCAACGATTACGTGAGTTGCTCAAACAATCTCAGGCGGCTCCTTTGAAAGTAGAAGAACAAATAGCTACTATTTATACTGGAACGAATGGATACCTAGATATATTAGAGATAGCACAGGTGAGAAAATTTCTCGTTCGGTTACGCGAGTATTTAATAAAGAATAAACCTCAGTTTGGAGAAATTATACGTTCTACTGGTACATTTACGAAAGAAGCGGAAGCCCTTCTGGAAGAGGCTCTTAAGGAACATACTGAACTTTTTTTACTTCAAGAACAAAAATGAATATTTGATCATTTGGTGGTACATTCAGAACAGGAAAAAGAGCTGAATAAATTGTTCCAATACATTGCACAACAATTTGGAACAATTGAAGAGTATTACGTCCAATAGGATTTGAACCTATACTGAAGGTTTAGAAGACCTCTGTCCTATCCATTAGACGATGGACGCTCTTTCTTTTTCTCTTCCTTTTTTTTTTTTTATTTTCACTCTCTTTGGCATATCCCGATCCACCTTTTTATTCACAATGAGATTAGGATAGGATAGGAAAAGAATAGAATCTATTTTCCATTTAAATATGAAATAGATTTCAAATGAATTGTGAAATTATGTTATATACTCAATCACTTTATATATACCTATTATATCTATATAGATATAATAGGTATATATCCGTTAGCGGATAGCGGGAATCGAACCCGCATCGTTAGCTTGGAAGGCTAGGGGTTATAGTCGACATTGATTATTCAATGCCTCTAATTCAGAACCGAACATGAGAATTTCATGTCATTCGGCTCCTTCATGGTGGATAGAGGTATGAGGGAAGAAACGGAGTATTTATATAAAATCTTTGTGAAAGGAGATTTCAATTTTTTATCCTTCTTTTTTTTTTCTAATAAAACCCTAAATTCTTATCGTACCCATAGCATCTATGTCAGTTTCTCTTCTTTTCTCCCCTTCTATTTTTTTTTTAGTGAAGGGCCCCGAATCGTAGAATACTTACTCACTTTCTAGATGATCCCTATAGAAAGAGAAATTTGAAAAGTTTCAAATAATCACAAATCTTTCTAATTACTTCGTTCCCTATTTCTACTGATTCCGATCCCCAGGAGAACAAATTCCACCGAGCTCGAACGAAATGCCGATAACCCAAGTAAACCAAAGTCATCGTTCTATAGCTATTCGGCTTCAACCTGGGGTATCCATGAGTTGAAGGTTTAGTCACGATGAAAAATATCTTTAGATCCCCATAGATCTGTGATTTCTCTTATTGGAAAGATTTCTCTAACCTTTCAAACATTCTGTGTCGCTATCTTGGAACCAAAATTGTGTTTTTATTTCATCATTTCAGATCCAGATTACGAGAAGGTATGCTATTCCTGAACCATGGTATTCATAGGGGAGGTTTTTAACCTATCTGGAAATAGAGCTTTCTTTAGATGGATCTCTAATCCATGTAAAAGATCCTTCAACTATTTGAGTTGATAATGTAACGAATCACACTTTTACCACTAAACTATATCCGCCACGATCCGATTGTAACATACGGATCGATCTTTTGTCCAACCAATAGGAAGATGAGGAGTTATCAACCCCCATTGAAAGTTTCTATCAATCATTATCTCGTTTTCATCATTATATGAATCTCCATCCCCGGAGATTCAATACTTGGGTAAATAGTATTTCATTCCCGGAGATGGCTCATTGTAATTATAAATTACCTTTGCGAACTGCTGATAAAACAATTACTAATGGGCCTGATACAACCATCAGAGTCAGAACAGTGAGCTGTGCAATAATCTCTAGATCCATTTCGTTTTCTTTCACCCCTATGATCCCATCGACTTGATGGATGTATGAATAAAATGTTGTCGAGATCAATCACTTTTCAAAATTTTTCCCTATCTGTCATGAACTTATAGCGTTGAACAACTAATATCTTTACAATAAGACAAGACATAAAAGCATAAATAAAATAGATAGATAGGGAACCATAAATGTTTTTCAATATAGGGGATGAAGAACTGATAGGAAGGGGGTTATTTGTTATAACCCTCTGTTTCCTTGTTTTTACAACAAGTATTTTAACTATCAGATTAGGTAGAGCGCTGTACGATCGTTGATTCTTTGCTTTTCTTGACTTGGCCTGGAAGCCAAGAAAAGCAAAGAATCATTTTGAACGAAATGATCAATACAATTCGCCAGATTGGTTTTTATCTAACGGAATAATTGCTATATTCATTGTATTGTCGATACAATCCGTACATGCTATGGTATTACATCTTCACTCCACCATTCATTTTGTTACACATGAACTCTTCCATTTTGGAGAGATGGCTGAGCGGACCAAAGCGGCGGATTGCTAATCCGTAGTACGGATCATCCGTACCGAGGGTTCGAATCCCTCTCTCTCCGTTCGGTCACTATTGATCCTGAAAACGGATAATTCCGGATCTTTCTACGGAACGGAAAAGCTAGATACTTTTTCCACTATTCTTTACGTCCGGGATTACGTCCTGGATCGTTCGATAGAAATCCAAAGATAAAAAGAGAAACGAAAAACATCACTACTGCGTAAACGAACAGCTTAAGAGTAAGCATTACGTAATCTCCGGGATCCTGATTATAAGTACAACAGAATAGATCATCAATCTTTGTACCATATATGGATACTTGAATACCAAGCAATAGTATGATTAATACAAATCACGAAATTATATCTCCGAATCACGTGTGAAAAGAAATTAAAAAGAAGGAGATAATTTATCCCTTTGTTTTCAAAATGTTCTTTCTTCCCTTCTTTTTTTTTTGATCAACCAGATATTTATCGAATCTTTATGAAAATATGTCATTCGTATCAATACGTGACCAAATAGCCCGATCCGGAATGAGCAATGGTATCAGAAGGAATTGACGAAGGTGAGCGGAAAATTTTTTAGCCGGAAGCAGATAAGGTATCTAGATCTGGTATCGTCGGGTGGAGCAAGGATAGAACTTCTACCACAAAAAATGTAAAGAGTGATACAGAAATTGGATCAATGACAGCGATCCAAAAACTTGAAAAAGGAAAAAAGGGGATACTTTTTATCGAAAACTTACAGCAGCTTGCCAAACAAAGGCTAAGAGAAAAAAGAGAACGGGAATAATTGGCATTACATCGACAATTGGATCGGAAATTGCATAAGCCTCAGGTAATTTTCCAAAAAAGGGATTATTTGAATGAATAAAGGCATCATCTAGACAAATATTGAGTATAACTGGCATTTTTTTTCTCCAATAAAAATTAGGGGGGGTAAAGTCAGAAAAGTCTTTGATTGATCGAATCGATCGAAGCTCTTCGGCAAGTTTGACCAGACTTGGGGTTGGAAGGGATAATTTTTTCATACATACAATATTTTACCCAATCTAATAGAGATTGATCAATGAATGAATATTCTGGTTCCTTTTTATGTTTCTCCTATTATGTCAAATTTCATAAAGAACCTATTTTGTCAAAATATCCACAAAATTGAATTTTCCGGACCAATTGGGATCTGATCTAATGAATCTTGGATCCTAATGGGTTGACAAAAAAATTGATATAAGTATTCATTAGCCTATGAATAGGGAAATAGGATGGGAATGGGGCGTGGCCAAGCGGTAAGGCAGCAGGTTTTGATCCTGTTATTCGGAGGTTCGAATCCTTCCGTCCCAGACTTATTTCATTGGTTCCTGTTTTATCTTCCCTACCTCTTTTCTTTCTTATTTCGTATGTTATTACAATGGGGAAGGGAGAAAGGGATATCTCTGTGGTGCAAGATGGGAATACGGATCAATTCGAGATAAGGTTCAATTTATGAAATTAGCCCATTGGATGTATGCTGGTCCTGCTCATATTGGAACTCTACGAGTAGCTAGTTCATTCAAAAATGTCCATGCCATTATGCATGCTCCTCTAGGAGATGATTATTTTAATGTAATGCGCTCTATGTTAGAACGGGAAAGAAATTTTACTCCTGCAACTGCTAGTATAGTAGATCGTCACGTACTAGCACGTGGATCTCGAAAAAGAGTTGTGGATAATATTCTTCGAAAAGATAAGGAGGAAGGTCCCGATCTGATCATATTGACACCTACATGTACCTCTAGTATCTTGCAAGAGGATTTAAAAAATTTTGTGGATAGAGCATCCATAATCTCCGATTGCAACGTCATTTTTGCGGATGTGGATCATTATCAAGTGAATGAAATTCAGGCAGCTGATAGAACTTTGGAACAGGTGGTTCGATATTATTTGGAGAAATCCCATAGACAAGAAACATTGGATCAATTTGTAACAGATGCACCTTCTGTAAATATAATTGGGATTCTTACTCTGGGCTTTCATAATCGACACGATTGTCGTGAGTTGAGACGTTTATTAAAAGATCTGGACATCAGAATTAATCAAATAATTCCTGAAGGAGGATTTGTAGAGGATCCGAAAAATTTACCAAAAGCTTGGTTCAATTTAATTCCTTATCGTGAAGTGGGCTTAATGACAGCGATGTATTTGAATAAAGAATTTGGAATGCCTTATGTATCTACAACTCCTATGGGAACTGTAGATATGGCCGAGTGCATCCGACAGATAAAGAAATATGTTGATACCTTGTCGGCTCCTATTTTATCAAGCAAAAGGGTTGATTACGAATCCTATATCGATGGGCAAACTCGATTCGTTTCCCAAGCTGCTTGGTTCTCAAGATCTATCGATTGTCAGAATTTTACGGGGAAAGAAACAGTCGTTTTTGGTGATGCAACTCATGCTGCTTCAATAACTAAGATACTTGCTAGAGAGATGGGAATTCGTGTGAGTTGTACAGGTACTTATTGTAAACATGATGCAGAATGGTTCAAAGAGCAAATTAAAGATTTTTGTGATGAGATAATCATCACAGATGATCATGCTGAAGTAGGAGATATTATCGCTCGCGTGGAGCCCTCTGCAATATTTGGTACTCAAATGGAACGTCATATCGGTAAACGTCTTGAGATTCCCTGTGGAGTTATTTCCGCACCAGCTCATATCCAAAATTTTTCCTTGGGATATAGACCCTTCTTGGGTTACGAAGGTACTAATCAAATAGCTGATCCAGTTTATAACTCATTTGCTCTGGGTATGGAAGATCATCTTCTAGAGATTTTTTGTGGTCATGATACGAAGGAAATAATGACTAAATCATTGTCCATGGATATGAGTCTAATTTGGGATCCTGAAAGTCGACTAGAATTGAATAAAATCCCCCGTTTTGTCAGGGACGAAGTAAAGAGAAATACAGAAAAATTTGCACGACGAAAGGGCATTTTGAACGTTACTATCGAGGTAATGCACGCAGCTAAAGAAGCATTAAGTACCTAATCAATATCAATTAATTGATTACATTGAGTGTATTCTATACAAAAAGAGTGGATCCAATTCGATATCTATTCCTATCATATCAATTGATTAATGACTATTCATAATCACGTCTCGATCATGATTCGAGATCAGCAGGGAGGGATCTTAAAAACATCGTCTGAAACAACGTGGTAGAAAGCAACGTGCGACTTTACATAATTGGTTTTGTGGATATGGGGATATGGATTATGACATACAACAGTTCATATTCGGATCAGATACCCTTACCCTTAGTTAAACATTATTCTTATTTTATTATATATTCTTTAAGTGACTCTCGTTTCCATGTGATCCTATACAAACTAATATTTGAATCGTTCCACCAAGGCTGTTACAAATAAGCCTAGAATTTTCTCTCGATGCGTCTAACATCTCGTTCCAATACAGTTGCCAATCCAACAATTCATTTATCTCTTATTCTGGATTGACAATAGTGTATTGTGTCGATATAATTCGTCCATTCACAATAGAAATAGATATCTTAGGTTCATCATTGATCAGTGATTCTATCCAATCATGATAATTCTGTCGACGGATCATTTATTCATAACCTAGATTACTTTATTTTGGAATGGCGGATCGAAAGAAACTATACATATCCATACTATACATATCCATATATGAACTGACGAGTGAATTATTTGGTCATTCACATAGGTTTTTGATCCCGTTCGTCATTTAACAACAACGATTGGTAAGATTCTATTTACCGGTTCATATTGAGTAACCTCGCATTCCACTTCGATCGTATATATATCCTCAATATCTATTCGCAATATGGGGTTGCTAACTCAATGGTAGAGTACTCGGCTTTTAAGTGCGACTAAGGTCTTTTACACATTTGAATGAAGTAGAAAACTCGTCGATACCATCGGTAAAGTTCGGAAGACTACGACTGATCCTCGAGGTATAATGAACGGAAAAAACAGCATGTCGTTCCAACATATGATCTTTATGATATCTGATATTATTTTTAGGATACCTGATTGTATTCGATCAGGACCGGATTTTATTCAAGGAATCAATTGGGTGGGAAATGTCTATTATATATTTAGATGGATGTATAATATGCTCATCCTTTCGGATCAAATGTGATAATTGTGAATAGGATCGAATCAATTCACGATTAAGTCGAATGAGTCAATGGAGAAAGCTATATGACTTGAATCATAGGTAAACCCAGAGGAACGAGCTTCTGTTCCTCGTTCCAATTAAACAAGCGAGGAATTCCCTTTACTGATCAGAAGTTAAGAGCATTTCAGTACCCGATATCGGGAGGTTTTCCCTGAGTAGATCAGGGATTTATACACTCACAATGAGTCCTAAGTACTCGAGTACAGATGTGTAAGATAAATAGTGTACTGACCAGGTTGATTTATCCCATGAGTCAGGAGAGCGATCGGTCGCCAGGATAAAAGATCTTGTTCTTCCTCATGACGAATGAGATCCTTGGGTAGTAAATCTGCTGAATAGAATATAGAATCTTGATATCCGTATATATATTTTTTTCCTATCTTGTCCCGACTAGATCGCACCATGTATTATTTCAGAAATTAAGAGGTTATTCTCATGAACGAGGGCCATAGCTGAGGTTTTAAAATGGATGAGTTCCATAGATACGGAAAGGAAGATAGCTCTTGGCAACAATGCTTTTTATATCCACTCCTTTTCCAGGAAGATCTTTACGCAATTTCTCATGATCATTATTTGGATGGTTCAAGTTCCTCTGAACCGATGGAACATTTAAGCTCCAATGATCAATTCAGTTTCCTAACTGTAAAACGTTTGATTGGTCAAATACGTCAACAGAATCATTCAATTGTTTTATTCGTGAATTGCGATCCAAATCCATTAGTTGAAGTTGATCGCAACAATAGTTCCTATTCTGAATCGGTACTAGAAGGACTTACATTGGTCCTGGAAGTTCCGTTCTCTATACGGTCAAAATATTCTGTGGAAGGGACGAATGAATGGAAGAGTTTCCGGTCGATCCATTCAATATTTCCCTTCTTGGAAGATAAATTTCCGCATTCAAATTATATATTAGATACACAAATACCCTATTCTATTCATCCGGAAATTTTGGTTCGAACCTTTCGTCGCTGGATCCGAGATGCTCCCTCCTTGCACCCATTACGATCTGTTCTCTATAAATATCGAAATCGAAATAGTCCAGAGAATTTACAAAGATCAATTATTGTCGCCCCGAGAGTAAATACAAGATTCTTGCTGTTCCTATGGAATCTTTATATTTATGAATGCGAATCCATTTTAGTTCCCCTTCTTAAACGATCCTTTCATCCACGATCGTCGTCTCATGGATCTTTTCCTGAGCAAACTCATTTTCATCAAAAGATCAAAAATATTATCAGAATTTCTCGTCGAAATTCACTGAAAAGTATCTGGTCGTTGAAGGATCCTAAAATTAACTATGTTAGATATGAAGAAAGATCCATTATAGTTATAAAGGGTACTCATCTCCTAGTGAAAAAATGTAGATATTATCTTCCAATTTTTCGGCAATGTTATTTCCATCTTTGGTCCGAACCATATAGGGTATGTTCTCATAAATTATCCAAGAATTGTTCTTCTTCTCTAGGTTATTCTCTGAGGGTTCGAATGAAACCTCTTCTGGTCAGGACCAAAATGCTAGATGAGTTATTCATTACCGATCTTATTACCGATGAATTTGATCCAATAGTTCCAATTGTACCAATAATTGGATTATTGGCTAGAGAAAAATTCTGTGACATATCAGGGCGGCCGATTAGTAAATTGTCTTGGACTAGTCTAACAGATGATGACATCCTCGATCGATTCGATCGAATTTGGAGAAATCTTTTTCATTACTACAGTGGATCCTTTGGTCGAGATGGTTTATATCGTATAAAGTATATACTTTCACTATCATGTGCTAAAACTTTAGCCTGTAAACATAAAAGTACGATACGTGTAGTTCGGAAGGAATTAGGTCCAGAACTCTTCAAAAATTTTTTCTCAAAAGAACGAGAATTCAATTCTCCAGCTTTTTCATCGAAAGCAGCAGCCCGTTCACAGAGAGAACGAATTTGGCATTCAGATATTCCCCAGATAAATCCCCTAGCCAATTCCTGGCAAAAGATACAGGATCTGAAAATAGAAAACTTATTTGACCAATGAAATGCTCTTTGAGTAATTGCCTCGATTCAGAATCATTTTTATTTTTTCATCCGAGAACTAGAATGATTAGGGAATAAATACATTACATGGGGAAAGCCGTGTGCAATGAGAATTGCAAGCACGGTTTGGGGAGAGATTTCTCGCTCTTACTGATACTGAAGGAGCAGATCATCCACTCCATCCGACAAGCTCCGGGTTCGAGTCCCGGGCAACCCGGATCAAATTGATCCAATTCCGATAGGTACCGCTGTCCACTTATTCTGGTTCTGGATCCAATAAAGTTCCTTTTCACATTCGTTCCTATTAACAGGGAACGAACTATTCCAGGTTCTCCATAAAGGTGGTGAAGAATTCATATCCCACTCGTTCATATCAATTGATTTTGAATTAAGTTCCAGAATCGCATTGCACTTCGTTCATTGTAGTGAACAAAAAAATTTTTATCTTCACTTTATTTGATCCTATCCGTTCTCATTACAACACAATGGATCTCCTTGGAACCAGAAATAAAGAATTTTATGTAGTATCTAACTACAGATAGATCTATAGAGTTTGAAATATATGCAAAAAATATAGAGTATATCTAAAATACATCTATATTCTATCTATATAGTAGATATTGAAATCTCATACCGGATATTGGTTGACATTGATACATGGATCATATTATACTGTCAAATAACAAGCCTTATGCTTGGGAGCCTCTGATGATTTTATAAACGAAGTTCTGACCATGACCGCAATTATAGAAAGACGCGAAAGCGCAAATTTATGGGGTCGTTTCTGCGACTGGATCACTAGCACCGAAAACCGTCTTTACATTGGATGGTTCGGCGTCTTGATGATCCCTACCCTATTGACCGCAACCTCTGTATTCATTATTGCTTTCATCGCAGCTCCTCCGGTAGATATTGATGGTATTCGTGAGCCCGTTTCCGGTTCTCTTCTTTATGGAAACAATATTATCTCCGGTGCCATTATTCCTACCTCTGCAGCCATCGGTTTGCACTTCTATCCCATCTGGGAAGCAGCTTCCGTCGATGAATGGCTATACAACGGGGGTCCTTACGAGCTAATCGTTCTACACTTCCTACTTGGTGTAGCTTGCTACATGGGTCGTGAGTGGGAGCTTAGCTTCCGTCTAGGTATGCGTCCTTGGATTGCTGTTGCATACTCAGCTCCTGTTGCAGCTGCTACTGCCGTTTTCTTGATCTACCCTATCGGTCAAGGAAGCTTCTCTGACGGTATGCCTCTAGGAATCTCTGGTACTTTCAATTTCATGATTGTATTCCAGGCTGAGCACAATATCCTTATGCATCCATTCCACATGTTGGGTGTAGCTGGCGTATTCGGCGGCTCTCTATTCAGTGCTATGCATGGTTCTTTGGTAACCTCTAGTTTGATCAGGGAAACTACTGAAAATCAGTCCGCAAATGCAGGTTACAAATTTGGTCAGGAGGAAGAAACCTACAATATTGTGGCTGCTCACGGTTATTTTGGCCGATTGATCTTCCAGTATGCTAGTTTCAACAACTCCCGTTCTTTACATTTCTTCTTAGCTGCTTGGCCCGTAGCAGGTATCTGGTTTACCGCTCTAGGCATAAGCACTATGGCTTTCAACCTAAATGGATTCAATTTCAACCAATCTGTAGTTGACAGTCAAGGTCGTGTAATTAACACTTGGGCCGATATCATTAATCGTGCTAACCTAGGTATGGAAGTTATGCACGAACGTAATGCTCACAACTTTCCTCTGGATCTAGCCGCTGTTGAATCTATTTCAATAGGCGGATAATACTCCGATGGATTGTTACCGTGTATTGCTTAACTGAACAGTACCAAGCCTTTCATTTTATTGAAAGGCTTGGTACTGTTCAAATGTTTGTTGTTATTCCTCATCCTTCTTCCCATTCCATAAATAATGGATATGTGCCGTTCCACTGCATCCAGCAGGAATTGAACCCGCGAGTTCGCCAATTATGAGTTGGGCGCTTTAACCATTCAGCCATGGATGCTGGATAAAAATAAGAAAGTACATATTCTATAATATGAGTATAGACAATATGAGTATAGACTCAGATCTGAAATTGGGTAGTTCGTTCGGGACCCAATCACATTCTCTCATACTTTATTCATTTCAAGTATTATAAATAGACATTTGACAGAGGTTCACGACCGAACAACTTGTTCGAGAGTTGGTTGAGAGTTAGTAATCGATCTTGCTTTGATCCCCTGTCAGAGATCGCCGACCTACATACAAACGTTAGTTCATTGACCTAGAAATTTTCTTTTTCTTGGAAGAACCTAGATAGAGACAATTGGTTTGTTTTTTCGGGGCGGACGTAGCCAAGTGGACCAAGGCAGTGGATTGTGAATCCACCACGCGCGGGTTCAATCCCCGTCGTTCGCCCATAAAATAAGAGAAAAAACGGACTGGATCCGATTCTTTTTTATTTTCATATTTCCGTGAAAAAATTTCTATCCATGTGGTATATTGGTATTGGTATTGGTATAATTATATTGGTATAATGGTAGTGGTACATTTTCTATCCATGTGGTATATTGGTATTGGTATATTTTCTATCCATGTGGTATATTGGTATTGGTATATTTTCTATCCATGTGGTATATTGGTATTGGTATTGGTATAATTATATTGGTATATTGGTAGTGGTACATTTTCTATCCATGTGGTATATTGGTATTGGTATTGGTATAATTATATTGGTATATTGGTAGTGGTACATTTTCTATCCATGTGGTATATTGGTATTGGTATATTTTCTATCCATGTGGTATATTGGTAGTGGTACATTTTCTATCCATGTGGTATATTGGTATTGGTATAATGGTAGTGGTATAATGGTAGTGGTATAACGGTATTGGTATATTTTCTATCCATGTGGTATATTGGTATAATGGTAGTGGTATATTTTCTATCCATGTGGTATAATGGTATTAGTTGGTTGACATGAGCTTTCCTATTATATTAAATCAATATTATACGGTATATTCTATTCATCGGGATGAATAAAAAAAAGGGGGGGGGAGTAAAAACAAAATGAAAAAAAAAAAAAGGGGGAGGGAGTAAAAACAAAATGAAAAAAAGAAGATCCTGGATAGTTAAATTGGAGGAGATACAAAGCTATCAATTTCTATGCAATCCATGGACCAAATCCAATTTGGTGAGATTTTTAATTCAAATCCTTTCGCATCGGGAGCGCCTTATTAAGCTCTTTGACCTTAGAATTGTCAGTACGTTACTTTTACGCGATCTACGTAAAAGCAATCCATATTTTTTGATCAAAGGTGTAGTAGTACTTACATTATCGGTCCTTATATATAACTTCAATCATCGTATGATTGAGAGAAAAAATTTCTATTCGATGAAACTCTTTCCTATACATATAAACTTTATGGAACTTGGAAATGAAACATCGGAAGAATATTTAAAGCCTTTCACTAAAAATTGGTTGATATTTCCACATCTTTTCCTGTCTTTCCAATTGAAAAGATCTTACAATCGATCCATAGAGCATTCCGATCCCATTAGTTTCAATTCAGGATATGACAGGAACATGAACAAGAAGGATGAAATTATCTCGGAAAATAAAGGACTGAGCGAAACTAATTCAGAAAAGGATGAGAAAGATATCAATTCGAAGATCGATTCGACTCTCAATTCGACCGAAAATGGGTATTGGGAACCTGAAAAATATCTTTGTGAAGATCCATTCACAAGAAAGAAAACGGATCTTGAGCAACGAAGAGAAAGATCAATTCTTTGGGATCTTTCTCCTATTGAAAGAGAACAAACAAAAAGAAAATCAGATTTATCCTCAAAGTGTTTATCAGAATATTCTCCAATCTCTTGGGTGAAAGAATTATTTACAGAAGATCAAAGATATATGGAAGAGAATTCCTTTCCAAAGGAAAGGAAAAGATTCATTGAGAATTTTACAAAATCAATTCGTTATTCTTTTTTTTACATACTGCCAATAGATGAACCGTGTATGGGTGGTCCTAGTTCTACTAAGAAGCCCATTGAAGATTTCAACTTATTTCAAAGGTTATTGAAAAGGCAACAAGATGTTTTTTTCCAAGATTTCAGGGATTCAAAATCCAATTCATTTTCATTAATGAATAGGATAGTTTATCTATGGAAGATAAAAACATATTTTGAAATTGAAAATCCTTCCTTAAATGGTACTATTTCATCAGATCCCGGATATAATATTCCAAGTTATATGAACCGATCCGATTGTATTCGATCCATAAAGAATTTGCCTCTGCCTTGGAATCGATCTTCTGCATTCTGTGATCAAAGCAAAGGACAGTACATATTGCACAACAATTTTAGATCGAAAACAAAAAAAATCGTTCTTAAAATAACAGATCAATTCATTCTATCAATAACTAAGCCTAGTCAGGTTCATTATAAAGATTCCCTTGATATTTATCATAACATGAATCCATTATATGAACTCAGCAAGAATGGATCGTTTAGATTGAATTGTATCTTCAACCACAGAGATAAATTGAAGAATCCATCTTTATGGGTCCTACTCAATATTACTGGTAAAAAGGATGAATATTTAGATCAAATAATCGAGAAAGAATTAAGCCAAAGCGATTTTAAAAATCGCTTGGAGATAGGAACTCCTCTTAACAATTATAGAACTGAAGCTTTGAGTTGGTATGAATCGATTCGATATAAGATTGCCAGATATTCGGAAAATGCATTCAATAAATTTTATTTTATAAATAGGTTCAGTCGCAATTTAAAGGATAAAATTCGAACAAATTGGATAGAAAATGAAAGTTTGAATAATGTAACGAAAAATACAATTGGTCAGCATTCATCAAATTGGAACAAAAGTCAGAGAGAATGGTTCAAGCATTCTATTATTCAAACGGATAAACATATCAATCGGAATTTGAATGTGTACAAATGGTCCAATCAGACCAATCAGACCAAATACTTTATTAAATATTTGAAACATCTCTTTTCTAAACAAAACTATTTTAAAATAGTGTTCGATCCAATTGAATCATGTACTAATACTAATAAAGATTCAATTGGTTGGTCTGTAAGTCCAAGAACAAAATATTATTCAAAGTTTTCTTCCCTCTATAAAAGTACTGTGAAGATCTTAAATTCGAAATTCGATATCATTTCGAAGTTCAATTCTAAGTTTTCTATTTTCATTTCAATTTTGGATTTTCGCTTTCATAAACTCAAAAGTCTTAATTATCGACAATTAAATAAGTTGTTGGAACCAATTGGTGCTCTAATCGTTTATTTAAAAAAATTGAAAACCCTTGACCATAATCTTTCACAAAGATCAAAATTATTGATCGATGAAGGACTAATTGCACCATTTATTCCGAATGAGATACCGATTAATCCATTGATTGTTGACTTATTCAATAATGAAAAGAATCGCATGGAATCATTCGATAACACTTCTTTTTCGACGATATCCAACGATCGAGACAATTGGTTGAATCCCGTGAAACTATCTGATCAGAGCTCATTGAGAACTTCTTTTCACGGAGCAAATACGCTCCAATTTTTTGATTATTTGCATCATCCTCGGTCAAATTATAGGAAGAGATTACCTTATTATATGGAAAGGATTCATATAAAAAGGAAGAATCTTACATATGGACAATTGTTCAATCTTTTGTCCATCCACACCAATATCTCTTCTTTGCCCATCGGTGAAATAGGACCCGTTCACTTAGAGAAAGAAACTATTTCATTAATCCAATCACAAGTATCCAACATATTCTTACCTAAATATTTACAACGAAAACAAAGCGGTGACCAAACGTTTGTATTAATCTATGACTTGTACAGATCTTTCAATTTACTAACTCGATTGAATCCATTCGTTCGTGACAAGAAATATCTTTCCTCGATCGAAGATATTTCTACAACGCCTTTAACAAGAAAACAAATAGTCAATTTGGATCAAACTTTTTGCCAGCCTTTTTTTAATAGATCTGATTCAGAAGAAAACAACCTCGATCAGTACCTTAAAAAGGGTTTCAGTTCAAACATGGGTCTTATTCAAACTCAATCTTATAAAGATGATTTATTATCCGAAATCTTTCCCAATAAGAACCAGGAAATGCTTCATCGTATTCAAGATTGGTTTGTAACCGAAAGTTCCAAAAACATAATTGGAAACAAAGGCATAGAAGGAAGGAGTACCCTTTCTAATTCATCTAAAGAGGAACGGAAATTTCTACCATCACCGCGTTTTAATGAACGTGTTAAGAAACAGGAGATTTATAGGATCTCTCGAATAGATAGTATTTTTTCAAAATGGGATTTGTTCAAAACCTATATGCCATGGTTTTTTACTTCTGCATGGTCTAAATATCTTGAAAATATACTTTTAGATACTCTTCCGGAGATATTACTACATGGCAGTAATAAATTTGTATCTATTTTGCGAGATATTAAGCATAAGATTATGCTTAAATCGAATATCTTGTGGGAACGTTATCATCCATTATGGAAATATATACAATGGAAATTGAGAACGAATCTTTTGAAATCGAGTTTTAGATTTAGAAAGAATTTTATGAAGAAGTTTTTGTTTCTAACAAATCCTTTGAATAATTTTTTGTCTTCCTGCGAGGATTGTTTCATAGAGGAAACTAGTGATCGAGAGAAGTCACCAGTGCCATTCATATGGGTACATATGAGATTACTAAATGCTCGGAGGTATAAATATGGGATTATTATCCCTTTTTTCGTCCTTGGGTATTTCGTTCTTCAATATTTTCAAGTGATTTCCTTAGCCTTTATCAAATTAAAGAGAGACTTTGAACTCATCAAGTATTTAAAGGATCCGTCATACGTGATCGAGTTGCAAAAACTAATGTATAATTCCGTACCTAGTCTCTTGTTCTCCGATATAGGGGACACATCCAGCTATTCTTCTATGAAGAGGAAGATTAAGAATAGAAAGCTTGATTTGCCTATAACTATAATAAGAGAATTGAACAGACTGTGTTCTAGCATGGATATCTCCGAAAAAGAGATGGAATTACTAGTTCAATTTCTAATCACGGGAAAAAACATTTCTCAATTTGAATCGAATTTGACTTACAGTCATAATTTCTTCAAGAATGAATTTGGTTATCAAATCACTGAACAGCCGGGATTTATTCACTTACGATATTTGGCCTACACTTATCAAAAGGATCTAATGAATTACGAGTTCGATCAATTTTGTTTAGCAGAAAGATGGGTATTCCTTGCTTTTTGTCAGAAGATTACCTCTTCACAAATATTGTGTGCAACCAACCCCACAATTCATGGAAACCCTTTCTCACTCCACACAGGATCATTACTTTCCAAAGGGATTTTACTGATAGGTCCTATGGAAACTGGCCAATCCTCTTTGGTCAAAGGTCTAGCAGCAGACTCTTATGTTCCTTTAATAAAAATATCTCTGAACAAGATATTGTATGGTGAATATTTAAAATACCCTGGTACTGAAAGTATTAGTACTGAGTTTGATAATTTGGTGAAAGCAAAAATGCAACAATTCAATATTACCTTCGAATTGGCGAAAAAAATGTCTCCTTGCATAATATGGATTCCAAACATTCATGAACTGAATGTAAATGACCCAACCCACTCTTCTTTCCTTGGTTTAGACTTAACTTCCTCTTTCCTCGGTTTATTAGTGAACCATCTCTCTAGAGGTGATGATAAAAATTCTATTAGAAATATTCTTGTTATTGCTACGACTCATATCCCCCAAAAAGTGGATCCAGCTCTAATAGCTCCAAATCGATTAGATAGATCGATCAATATTCGAATGCTTATTATCCCACAACGACAAAGGGAATTTCCTATTCTTTTACGTAGCAAAGGGTTCTACCCGGAAAAAGAGTTGTCCTGTACCGATGAATTTGGATCTATAACCATAGGTTCTAATGCACGAGATCTAGCAGCACTTGTCAATGAAGCCTTATCAATTAGTATTACCCGAAAGAAATCAGTTATAGACACTAATACAATTCGATTAGCTTTTTCTAGGCAAACTTCGGGTTTGCAATCTATAGATAATCAGGTTGGATCCGGTCAAAATGACGAAAGACTTCTCTACAAGATAGGAAAGGCTGTTATACAAAATACACTTAGAAGGAATTCTCCCATGAATCCTCTATCTACCGAAAAGGAATTATGGAAGAAAAGGTTTTCTTATTTATCCGAATGGTATTTAGAACCTTCGATTGCCGAAACAACTATGAAGGAATTGACCATACTCCCTCATATTTTGGGTTGCTTGGCTGGATCAGCGGCTCGAGATTCGTGGTCTATATCCGAACGAAATAGAGATAATTGGATTTCTCTCGATAGATTTGCTGAGCATGATTTCGATCTAGCTTCTAGTCTTTTGGAAAGTCTTCTGGTGGAGTTTCCATGGTTAGGAATATGTCGGGGTAAGTCCGATAAGGATCAAATCACATTTGTTCCTCAGTCCAAAACAAGAAATCATCCAGATATGATACGATTTCTGAAAGAATATGAATTGAAGTTTCTACAAAAACCTCTCGACGCAAAACAAATGGATAGGGATATGGATGAAGAATTGATCAATAACATAAACATAGTTTGGGCTCCTAGGATCTGGCGTCTTAGTTTTCTTCGCAGTAATCGATTCGATCGTACAAAAAGAACCAATGAATTGGGATCTTCGTATCAGTTCGGATTGTTTCAAAAAGGGCAGATGATAAGATCTCAATTTTCTATAAAATATCCGATGCAATATACGATGCAATATAAAGCCTCTAAGAAACCAATGTTCTTTCTAGGAAGACGATGTTTTTGGGATCCCTTCCTATTTCCAGAGCAGCGCCTTGTGTTTTCACGCCGAGAATTTTTTGCAAATGAAGAACTGCTGAAAAGGCTCTATATTACTTATGGTTCAATGAGAAGATCAGCAAAATACGGTTTTTTCCCTAAAAAAAATCTCCAAGGTTTTTTTCGTAGATATAATTCAAAATCCATGACCTATTTTGTCATGAATTCGTGGAAACCATTGTCTCTTGTAAAAAAGGAACATATCGAGGATTTCAAACGTATTCAAGCAATCGGTATCCGATTGGAACGTATGCAGCCATATTCTCCTCTATTTACATATCAACGTTGGTTGATCGAAAATCCGAGAGAAAAGGTTGACCGCTTCGAATCGTTAATTCATCGCCAAAGATGGCTCGGAACCAATAGTTTATTATCTAATGAATCTTTTCTTTATAATACTCTATCCGAGAGTTATCAATATTTATCAAATCTGTTCTTATCTAACAGAATGTTATTGGATCGAATGACAAAGATATTGTTGGAGAAGAAATGGCTTTTTCCAAATGAAATTGAACACTCAATTCATACAACAGGATTAAGATTTCACATCAGCCAATCTGTAACCATCGATAAAAAAGCTGTCAATAAAAGAGCTGTCGATAAAAGAGCTGTCGATAAAAGAGCTGTTATTCTTTATGATAATTACAAAGTATTACCTTTCTAATAAAATAGAGTGAGATATCTCTCTTTCTGTTTTAATGGAATATGGAATTAAGTAAAACAAAATTGACCGGGCAGGAAACCAATGAGAGGTTCTAGCTCCGATTTCAGATCCTATAATGAATCCTTTCTTGGTATTGTCCAAGAATAGTAAGTATGTTGGAAGAAAAAAAAAAAAAAAGACTTGATATCTTTTTAATTTGAAGATAGGTTCCTCACTCCAAGATCTCGATCATGTAAGAGTAAGCATAGTAAAGACAAGCCAATTCTCATTAACCTAATGAGATATTCTCTACTAGACTATGCTTACTCCTTATCTACTTGATTTCGGTTCTAGCATTCTTTCTTCCCACACTTTTTCGGAGGAGAAGAAAGGATCCTTCATCATAGAGTTACAGGATTCGAATATAGTTATTGAGGTTCGGTCGCAACTCCCGGATTTTGCAAGATTTTGACAGGAGTATATGGTCAATCTATGTATCTTGCAAGACTTTAAAAGATTCTTTTCAATCTTTGTCCTTAATGAAATATACCTCATAATACAAGAGCGGACCATTTCGGAATGGACTCCTCATTAGATAGAGAAGATCGCCAAGATCCTGCCTGCGATTGTCCTATTTCAACAACTTTAACTTTTAGGTAATTGTCGAAATACCTCGTATCTTTTGATACGATGGGAATGTATCCCATCCCAGTCTATTGATAGAATATCATACGATATTTGCCATTGAATCGCTCATTCAATAAGCATGAGAAATATTATGCCTTGAAGAGGACTCGAACCTCCACGCTCTTAAGCACGAGATTTTGAGTCTCGCGTGTCTACCATTTCACCATCAAGGCATCCCAAAAGTGAATCCTATTCATGGAATAGGATATATATATATATATATATATTGAACATATCATGCATGATATGTGGAATGAATATAGAATATATGTCAGAGATAGCGTATTGGAGTATTGATATCATCGATCGGTCGTATAGGTTCATAAAATAGATCATCCAATTCTTTTTCTTTTTATTTTCATTATCTGGAGGATATTTCATATACATCAAAGGTCCATTGATGAAAAGGGACTGGGGAAAGCTCGGATCCAATTCCTACAGTTATAGATATAAGCGCAATCAAAATTCCTGGAGAGTTATACATTTGTGTATCTATGAGACCATTTACTATTTCTTGAAGCTCAATCTCTCCCCCGGATAGACCGTATAGCCAAACCATAGACCAGAATGGAAGAACTTGCCTCACCCATAAGTGAATATTTCTATCCTCATTGGATTGAGGCGTACATCTCTCCAGGTATATCAATATAATAGATAAGAACATGAACTGAAGCATTCTCAAGCTATGAGGCTTAATCATTAGCACCACGTAAAAGCATCTATCGTAGAACAGCTGTTAATACGAATAAAAGAAACTCCGTTATAGTCATTTCTGTACATTGAATGTACTCCACGGATAGAGGAACACATAGGGTTTCATTTAATAAATTAAGGAGATGAATCAAAATATTTCATTGAAATTGTTCGTTCGAAAATGACCCGAAGAGCTGATCATAGGTTCTTCTCTCCATCGAAATGATAAGACCGCTATGCTCATTACTAAACTTTTTAAAGAGATGAAATAGGATCAAGCTATATCTTCTTGATCAGGGATTAAATCGATAATGAAGAATTAGGCCGAGAATCAGGATACATTCTGGCCGGGGAAAGATAACTTCCATGGGATAAAAGCAAATGAAACTCTTTCAAATGATCTCAGGGTATAATTGAAAATGAAGTTTTCACTTTGTACATGCCAGATCATGAATTAGTAATTTATTTCAATCTCCGAAAGAGTAGAAATAGTTTCCAACTTCCAATTTTCGGAATAGGAGATTGAAATAATCCTCATGAATAGGATTGAATCGAATATTCCTCCATAATCTATCTCCTTATTCCTTAAGCAAGCCTTCCCAACAGGATATCTAGATCCACTAGATCCACTATATAGATAGGTAGATCTCGATCCTGTTTATGGATTAACGGAAATGTGCAAAAGCTCTATTGGCCTCTGCCATTCTATGAGTCTCTTCCTTTTTGCGTATAGCATTGCCATTCCCTCTGGCAGCATCCATTAATTCGTGACTCAATTTGAAATCCATATTTCGACCCGGACGTTTTCGAGATGCCCCTAATAACCAACGAATGGCAAGTACTTTTCCTTGTGTAGATCTTATCTCAATGGGAACTCGATAAGTTGATCCACCCACACGCCTTGCTTTTACTGTTACATTGGGAGTTACTCTACGTATTGCTTGGCGTAGAACAGATAGTGGATTTTTTTCCGTCTTTTGTTGAATATTTTTGATGGATCGATAAAGAATTCGATAAGCTAATGATTTTTTCCCGTTTTTAAGAATACGGTTAACCACCATGTTAACTAATCGATTATGATAAATAGGATCGGATTTTGCAGTTTTTTTTTCTGCAGTACTTCGTCGTGACATTAGTGTTAAAAAGGTTCAAGAATCTATTTTATAAAGGCTGAAAATAAATCATTTATTTTGGCTTTTTGACTCCATATTGTAGGGTAGATCTCTAAAGGTATGAAAGATCTCCCTCCAAACCGTACATACGACTTTCGTCGAATACGGCTTTCCACATGATTATATCTGCATAGATGAGATCTATTCTTTATGCATATAATTATGTTTACTCACTCTCGATTGAGTATCCGTTCCCTTTCTTTCTTTTGCTATGATTGGAAATCTTGTATTTCACATATCTATACGATTAAGTCCTTAGGTTCACAAAATAGTGTATAAAAAAAGTGTTTCAAATCATTGCTATTTGACTCGAACCTGTTCTAAAAAGGTCAAGGTATTTTGAATTTTCTGTTGAAACAATCAGGGAAAACTTCGAAAATGATTTCGATATTGAACCTTGGACATATAATAGTTCCGAATCTCCTTAAAAATAAGATCGTTTGTTTTACGGTAGCCTGCTCTAGTCCCCTTACAAAACGTTCGTTATTAGGTTAGCCATATACTTCACATGTTCCTAGCAATTCACATGGCATCATCATGAAATGATACAAGTCTTAGATAAGTAAGAATATACAACGCACTAGAACGCCCTTGTTGACGATCTTTTACTCCGGCAGCATCTAGGGTTCCTCGAACAATGTGATATCTCACACCGGGTAAATCTTTAACCCTTCCTCCTCTTACTAATACTACAGAATGTTCTTGTAAATTATGGTCAATACCAGGTATATAAGCAGTGATTTCAAATCCAGAGGTTAATCGTACTCTGGCAACTTTACGTAAGGCTGAGTTTGGTTTTTTGGGGGTGATAGTGGAAAAGTTGACAGATAAGTTGTCTTCACTGTCACTCTACAAAACCGTACATGAGATTTGCACCTCATACGGCTTCTCGTTCGATTCTTTCAAAGTAGGATAATTTGGATTATTTTCGTTGTTCGAGAATCTTCATATTCCCTTCCTTCATGCATTATGTCTCAAAGAGTAACTGAAACCAATTCAGTCAAAAAAGTTTTCGTATTCCAACCAAACACTAATGAATCATATTTTTCCGGTAAAAAAGATTATGCAAAATCTTCGGGATTTCCTCTTCCTTCTCTATTCCTATCCTATAAGTACAGCGTCTGAAGAAATTCTATTTTGTATGAATCGATATTATGACATGCTAATTCCTTCTTGATATCTCGATATATCATTCCTCCAAATCACAAGATTCAAAATTGACGGGTTAATGTGAGCTTATCCATGTGGTTATACACTGTTCGAATTCGAACAGGAATCAATTTGATTAAAAAGAAATCTTGGCTTTCGTGCTTTGGTTGGGGTTGTCCAAGATCATTTCGATGACCTATGTTGAAGGGATATCTATATCTATATGATATATGATCTGATCGACTGCGTAAGGCTTGCGAATCGTAATCGATATGGCCAGGGAAAGTATACGGAAAAGGGAGTTCTTTCTGATCTGATCAGTCAGTGATCTGGCTCGGTGAGTCCTTTCTCCTATGATGAACCGATAAACTGCTGGCATCAGTCCTATATCTTGTTTCTGTGGACCGGTGAAAAAGTGAGGGCTCAACGGGAAGAGGATTGTACCACGAGAGAGCGAAGGGGTCAATCTGTTCCGAAGAGACAACACGGATTTTGGAAATGTAGTTGTACGCTCACATCGGATCCAGATCAAGAAGTATTTTATCCATGGAGGTAAATATTTGCCTGCCAGGCGAAAGGATAGCAATGCTAGTTACATTTTTTGGTAGGATTTCAATGTATTTAGATGAAGTAGTTAACGGTTGCATAGGGTCTTCTCTTTTCTGTTCTGTAATGATGGATCCTGTATGCACGTGTTCCTGGGAAAAGGAATTTTTTCATTTTCGGGTGGAAACACATCGGAACTTTTTAATGTAAAAAGATATAAAAGTAGCTCTTATTTTTCGAAAATTGAGTCCTTTCCGCTTTGAAGATAATCAATTCTCTCCTCAATCCTCTTCTCAATTTTTTGAAGATCAATTTACGCACTAGTGCTAGATCAGATAAAACATGCTGAACAAAATAAATCTTTTCATGTCAAACTTGCTTGATCAAGATAGTTAAAATATTACCGATTTTATGGGACCATATTTTATGGTTCGAATCAGGAGGAAATACTATTTTCGATAGGATTCACTCAGAAGAGTATCCAATCTTTTTCATTCTTTCTTTTCGTAGTAGTGTGAAAAGAAGGTCTGGCTTCAAGTTGTTCGAAAGAAAATAGTGGAATAGCGGTGGTGAGTCTATCGACGACCCTTTGGTAAGTTATTATTAATAAGTCAGTTTTTCTTCCAGATGAGGGTAGGGAAGGGATATAACTCAGCGGTAGAGTATCACCTTGACGTGGTGGAAGTCATCAGTTCGATCCTGATTATCCCTAAACCTAATGTTAGCGCTTCCATCAAACAAATTTTTTTATCTTTTATTGGGGTTTGGGGTAAAGAAGAAATGAAATGACCAAAATGGAACTGGATATTTCAATTGGAAGATATGCAAATTGTCATAATGAACAAAAAAGGTTTCCGTTCATATCATATAATATTGATATTTATATCATAAGCTTTAGCTTTCCAATTATATTAAATCAATATTATACGGTATATTCTATTCATTGGGATGAATAAAAAAAAGGGGGGGGGGAGTAAAAACAAAATGAAAAAAAAAAAAAGAAGATCCTGATCCAATTTGGTGAGATTTTTAATTCAAATCCTTTCGCATCGGGAGCGCCTTATTAAGCTCTTTGACCTTAGAATTGTCAGTACGTTACTTTTACGCGATCTACGTAAAAGCAATCCATAGCAGCACAGAAAATACTCGAAAATAGCGTCTAATTAATAAAAAATATTATTGAAAAAGAACGGTATATTCATGACTAGGCCTAGTGATAATCTATTCAACCCCGATATGGATTATCATCTGAAGGTCAAGATAATGGATTCTTTTGCTCTAAGGATAACAAAATCTAGTTGGGTAAACGATATTTTTTCGATATCGATCGTTATATGAATATATTCTTTAAAATAGATGAGAATATATCATGGAAATTTACCTTTCAATTTCAATTGGTAGATTCCATTATTATTTATTTTCCGTTTTCGTCGAGAGAATGGATTGATTCAATTTGCAGCAGATTCCGATAAAGAACGGAGTTCTCTACGAGAGAAATGAATAAATAAAATACATAAGATGTCTTTCACATCACAATATATGAATTAAACCCATTGTTCGTTATGGCAGTTCCGAAAAAACGTACTTCTAGATCCAGAAAAAGAATTCGTAAAAATGTTTGGAAGGGAAAAGCATATCGGGCCGCAATAAAAGCTTTTTCTTTAGCTAAGTCTATCTCTACCGGTCATTCTAAAAGTTTTTATTGCATAGCCAATGATGATTCCTCCGGGTCATCCAAATAAATTGATGTCAATTTTGATTTGGATGACCCGTAGCACAACACAAGGGAATATACGATATACGACACAACCCCCCGGGACCCTAGAGAAAAGTGATGCGAAAGAAATCATTTTCTTCGGGTACTCCCAAGGGTGGTCGTACGAATGGGACACGGTCATTAATTAGTTCCACTACTTCCCTTCAGCCAATCTGCTGGAGAAATGGGGAATTTCTCAACCATTCCTCTATCCATTTCGCCTTCCCACTAGAAAGGGATTAGAGTTCATCATTTTTTGTAAGGATCCACTTCAGCATTACCATTATGCTACATTTCCGGTAGCTCAACCTTATAAACATCCCAATCCATCCATTCTGATCCGAAACTAGGATCGAAACAATTTCTTATTTTTGATAAATAATGGCACAGAACCTACGGAATCATGCATAGGGATGGTATTATTTTCTTTTTGAACCCAGTCTTTCCCTCCTTTATGGTTAGATAGAAAAAAGTGCTCAATCCTTTAGGAGAACTCAAAGTCATAATCTTTCTTCGTATTTCTACCATTTATAATGCATAATGCCCGAACTATTGTGGCAGAGATACATAAAAAAGGGCTGACCAAAATATAGGTAATCTAGTGCAACTTTTTATTCTATTAATGAAATCCCTTTCTACATCTCAGTAGCTAAAAATAGGATCAATTCATTAATTAGCAGCCTGTATATAGTAATATTCGCCCTTATGTAATATTATTGCGAGCTATCAATATATTTGGATATTTCCCCTCAAAATGGAAAGTCCAACAAAATATTGGAGAATAATCATACGGGAGAGGATCAGAAACATAATTTCGTTCTAGATATGTATATAATAAAACCATCCAATTAAAAAGATTGGAAAGTGATGATATCTCTCTTTATTGTTTGGAATCGAGCTGCTCCGATTCTTCCCATCGTTAGCGAAAATTGACAGATATTCCTTGTCCGATAACGCATGTGACTATTTCCTTATTCTTTTTCGGAGCAGCGGGATCTGAACCCACGACCTCCATCACCCCAAGATGGCACGCTACCAAGCTGCGCCATGCTCCGTTATAACCATCAACCAACATAAAATTGATTCAAATGTCAACGCCCGAACTTATATTATATTTGGACATATGTTATATTCGCAGATTATTCCTTCTGCTGGACATGTTCCATAACATTGACGATCTAGTGTAAATAAGCTAGTATGGTCCCTACGAAGCCGCCATGGTGAAATTGGTAGACACGCTGCTCTTAGGAAGCAGTGCGAGAGCATCTCGGTTCAAATCCGAGTGGCGGCATTTTTTCAAGAAGATCCCATCAACCACTTCTTCCTATTCCTATGTAGCCATATCTGTGAAATCTATTTCCATTGTGATAAATAAATCCTATCTTTCCATCATAGATCTCATTCGGAAATAAAATGAATAAATGGGTTTATTATGATATTCATAACTTTAGAACATATATTGGCTCACGTCTCTTTTTCTCTCATTTTGGTTGTCACTCTCATTTATTGGGGAACCTTAGTTTATCGAATTGAAGGACTAAGTAGTTCGGGAGGAAAGGGCATGATAGTTACTTTTCTTTGTACAACGGGATTATTAATTACTCGTTGGCTTTATTCGGGACATTTACCATTGAGTAATTTGTACGAATCATTCATGTTCCTTTCCTGGAGTTCATCCGTACTCCATATAGTTCTAGAAGTACGGAGCCGAGATGATCGGTGGTTAGGTGCAATCACTGCGCCAAGTGCTATGTTAACTCATGGTTTTGCTACTTTAGGTCTTCCGGAGGAAATGCAACGATCCGGAATGTTAGTACCCGCGCTACAATCTCATTGGTTAATGATGCATGTAAGTATGATATTGTTCAGCTATGCAACCCTTTTATGTGGATCCCTAGCATCAATAGCTCTTCTAGTGATTATGTCCGGAGTAAACAGACAGGTTCTTCTTGGTGCGGTGGACAATTTATTTTCCCGATCCATTCTTCCCAATGAAATTTTTTATTCACATGAAAAACAAAAAAGTGATTTGCAATACACTTTTGATTTTTCATCAACGAATTATCGTAAATGTAAATTGATCAAACAATTAGATCATTGGAGTTATCGTGCGATTGGTCTCGGTTTTTCTCTTTCAACCATAGGTACTCTTTCCGGAGCAATATGGGCCAATGAAGCATGGGGATCTTATTGGAGCTGGGATCCAAAAGAGACTTGGGCATTAATTACTTGGACCATATTCGCAATTTATCTGCATACTAGAATGAATAAGGGTTGGCAGGGTGAGGAACCGGCAATTGTGGCTTCTTTAGGATTTTTTATAGTTTGGATCCGTTATTTGGGGGTCGATCTATTAGGAATAGGGTTACACAGCTATGGATGGTTGATCTAATATAGAACCATAAATGGACCGAATTCCCGGAGGGAAAAAAGGATAGATTTGATCCAGTTCCTTTATGTAATTGATAAATGACATCAATAACTGGTCCAAGTTATTTCAAGTAGTGATTCCATCATTCTATAATCAATCTTTGAAATAACTTGAACTAACTTGAACTATATTAGATAAAAATAAAAGAGAAATAATTGAATTGTTTATTTGCTCCATTCCATTCTATTCCATATCTCGAGAAGCAAATGATCCTAATTGGTCACTGTACATTGCTAACATCAATTAGTAAATTCGACGATCGAGGATTTTTAGTAACTGGCCAAGCAACTGAAATGGCCAAAGCGGTAACAAATCCTCTCAAATAGATCCAATGGGAAGTCCGTCAATTCCCAGTCTCCAATGAAAATCAATAAGATCTATTCAGTTATAATCTTTCTTTTTTCAATTTGATCCATGAATTATCGAATTGGAAATGGTAACGGACGGAATGTATAGGTAATTAAAAGGAGTTCTAGTAAACAAATACCTAGAGTATACCATCGAATCAGCTTATATTCCCTCCCTCTATGGGAGGGGAAATAATGGTATTAAGGAATCTGCAGATATGGGTGAACTAACAAATATTGTTGACCGAGCTAAGGTAATTCGCTCATTATAGAAATAGAAGATACTTTCCATCTCTCTCTATAAAAATCCATACTTGATCCAAGATCTCGAGTATGGGTTTTTATCGGTTTTTATTGTGCATATTGATCAGTAAGCTAGACCCATACTGCGAGTTGTCTCATGCCATAAATAAACACGTACACTCAAGAAATCTGTTGGACAAGCGGATTCGCACCGCTTACAACCTACGCAGTCTTCTGTTCTTGGAGCAGAAGCAATTTGCTTAGCTTTACATCCTTCCCAAGGTATCATTTCCAATACATCTGTGGGACAAGCTCGTACGCATTGGGTACAACCAATACATGTATCATAAATTTTGACCGAATGTGCCATTGGATCTCCATTAGTTAGTAAAAAGTTTTCAATTTGATAAGATCATATATAGCCAAATCTTCTAATGCCCAATAAAGATGGCTAATAACGGGATATTATGAATATAAAACGAATCAATAATTGTAATATCAATTCTATTTGGAACCGATATGTTAAGGTTCTGTATTTTTTTCAATGGGACAAAGATATTTGTATCATTTCGATCCCTCCAGATCACCCCGAACATGGTCCAATCGTGACAGGAGAGATTTCGAGAGATTCTGGTAATATAGAATAGATATGAGATATACCCATTGGATAGGAAGAGATATACCAATTCCTAATCTATAGATCATATATACGATACTCTATCTATCACCATTAAAATTGATCGATACGAGTCGATTATATGATACTATGTATTGCCAAACAGTAGCTGATTAAATAGCTGGGCGGTTGCAATAGCTATAACAAAGATCGATAAGATGGTCCCCCTTTACTCGCCGACTATATTCTAAGATAATCCGAAAATGCTACTGGATCTGGATCGACCACATGCAGTCAGTATTGGCAACACATAAGTGCTCTAACCATGTTCTGAATCGTGACCAGATAAAAATACCAATAGATAATGAAGAAAGCACTTCGAACTTGAATAAGTGTATGCTCGAGCATAATAGATAAACTCCTTATACCTTTATATTCTCAGATACAAAAGTTTTATCGAGTTTGTTATTTTCCATTATCTAATGATCCTTCCATTATAAGATCAGAAATAGAATTCTATTTCTGATCATACTTACTAGAGGGACGAGACATATATCCAGGTATATTCATTATGTGCGTGATAATTTCCAATATTTTAACTCATGATCGCATTCACTAAAAAAAAAGTTGCCTTATCTACATACCAGAAAAAAGGTATGGTCTCGATCCATCGGTCCTCTCTGATCAAATCGAAACTCAATCTTAATAATTGGTATCTTAATAATTGGTAGAAGTTATTTGATCAGTCAGAATGTTCGTCCATAGTTCCTTCGTACAGACAAGTTTCATTTTTAATTGTTCAAATTATAAAATCTTCGTTCGATTACTGATATTGGTAAACGTCCCGGAACCATATGATCATAATTTAATTCATGACGATCATAGGTCGGGAGTTCATATTCTTCAATCATCGAAAGACAATTTGTGGGACAATACTCGACACAATTTCCACGAAAGATACAAAATCCAGAATAAATACTATTAATTCCCAATCGTTTTTCCCAATATATCTTCCAAATTTCCAATCAACAATGGGTAGATTGATCAGACATACACGTATACTCCACAAGCAATACTTTGAAAGAATCCGACGTTTATTCATCCACGAAATCGTTCTGATAGGGATGGGATCAATTTGTTATAGGGATATTTCATAATCTGGGTAAACGCTTCATGTTATATAATTATTATGCATCATTCGCATAACTGTAGCAGAAATTGATCATATACCATGTCCCTCTCTCTGAAAATATAAGATCGTGTCCCTCTCTCAAAAATATGAGAGAAGGAAGTTTGTGGAAAATATAAGAAGAGAGTTTGCGCACCGATATCTGCTATGAAAAGCCCAGGCTATGAAAAGCCCAGGCTATAAAAAATGAGAAGCTATACAACCCAACTCTAGCATAATCACTCTGCTGTAGCTAGCCCTTTGGGCTATACATATTTTCCGATCGATCTTTTCGGCGCATTTACCGTTATTGCCTCTGCGAAATAGTAGCTAAATAATCACATAGGGGAGATATTGGACTATTGTTTGGTTCTAAACAATTTAATCCATCCCTCCCCCCCTATGTAAATAATCTGATAGAGGTTCACAGTCAATAACATTTTTACTATCTAGCAATAAGTCGAAGAACATCGTGCATCGATGGGTAATGAGGACCCATACTTACCATCAGGGGGTCTTTCTCTGTAGCAAGCATGGTCATATGTCACCCCTCTCCGGTTCGTTTTATAAATGAGAAAAAAACTAATTGGGATTCGGGATCTCAAAAAATTGGAATTGAAAACTTCGAAATTAACGGGTTTTTAGCCCACGAATACCTAATTGACCAATTAAATCATCGTAACGAAGTTTATCCCTCTTGAAGAGATAAACTAGAAGTTGCTTACGTTTGCCCAAAATTTCCCACAAACCCCTTTGGGAAGAATAGTCTTTTCCGTGCAATTGCAGATGTTGGGTAAGTCTTAGGACCCGATTGGTTAAATAAAATACCTGAGATTCAACAGATCCTATCTGTTTATCAGGAATCAGAGACGAACTAATGGACAAATTCTTGATCATAAAAAAAAAAAAAAAAAACAAATTTTCCCAAAGTTGAATGGAATTTTTTTTTCTCGAGTCAGAAAAAAGAATTAGATATATTCTTTCATTTTCATGATAATAATTATGATTCGTTTCGACCATTTCTATTGAATAAAAATTGGTCAGATTCTTTCTATCTTCTTGGAGGAACATCCATTTTTGGACCTATGGCAAAATACGATACGAGATGCAGAATCTTTTCACATTGATGAAACGAAACGAACAGATTGGTTCAATTTTGGCCATATCCTGAAACTCCATTGAATAAATCTATTCTTTTCTTTCGACGAAAACGAAATTGAAGAAAAAATCTATCAATTGAAAGTTAGGGGATACATACGTATTCTCAACATTGCGGAACGACTCCCATCATTTGTATTGAACCAATATCTATTCATGCAAATAAGATCCTCTAATCGATAACTAGGCCAAAGAAAACGTTTAATTATTTGTGCTGTATCTGTGCTAAGATGTTGGTCTCTTCCCATGAGTTCTTCGTCATTTTGTATGTCTTTTCCATTGGAAAATTCTACATGATCGTTCTCTGGATCAAACCGATTCAGGATTCGAAATTCTCTGCGACGTTTTGGAAGCAAAATATCTTCTAAATTGAGGGAACTCAAAATGTTTTTTTCATCCCCCAGAATTTCCCCGCGTTGCACAGATCCATCATAAATATTTCCATCTATCAATTCCTGGGCTCTATTTTGAAACTTCAATGAAATACTTACGATTTTATACATCAGGAATTGGTCATCCAGTATGCTTGATAAACGATATGGTTGGGGGATCACTATTTTTTTATCTCCCCATATTTCATTTTCATTGCTTTTCTTTCTCGGGACATCCTCCCGAATAAGATTATCTCCCCATATTTCATTTTCATTGCTTTTCTTTCTCGGAACATCCTCCTGAATAAGATTATCTCCCCATATTTCATTTTCATTTTCATCGCTATCGTCCTGAAGAAGAAGAAACATTAGATTCAGGTTAACATTTCCCTCTTGGAGATTGGTCCAAAGATATTGGTCCGGATCCTTAATTCCAGACATAACCCTGCAAATATCCGACAGCTTGAATACACTTTCTTCCCCTATTTCTTTTACAGCTTTGTATTGAACAAAAACTTTATAAGTTTGTTTCTTTTCTACTTCATCAGTTTCTTCATCTTCTACTTCACCTGTTTGTTTATCTTCTACTTTACTGGTTTGTTTATATTCTACTTCACCTGTTTGTTCATCTTCTACTTCACCTGTTTGTTCATCTTCTACTTTACGATATTCATCGTTCCGATTATGCTCTTTTCCTTTTTTGTTCTGAACATATGATCTACCTTGTTGCAGAACATTTGTTGTTTCCTCCCGTTCTTCTTCCTCCATCCGGTCTCGTTCTTCTTTTAAAAACGATTTTCTTGGTATGGGCTCCGATTTAGTGTCATATATATTATTGATTCCCAAAAGTTCCGGGAATAACCAGAATTTTAGATCTAATCCGGATCCTCTCTTCTCGATTTCCGGAGAATCCATAATGCCAACATTTTCTTTTCGCGTCTCATCAATCCCCTGCTGATTCGTAATAAAATTGGTCTTCTGCCCGTCAATATATTCTTTTCGCGTCTCATCAATCCCCTGCTGATTCGTAATAAAATCAGTCTTCTGCCCGTCAATATTTTCTTTTCGCGTCTCATCAATCCCCTGCTGATTCGTAATAAAATCAGTCTTCTGCCCGTCAATCATTGTTGTATGATCGTAAGTACAAGAAAATATAGCATCGTAAATATCAATAGTAGAACAAGGACCATTCACGATATTGAAATCGGTACCCTTCCAATCCTCCTCAACAATATCACGAATAAACTTTTCCCTGAGAATTCCTTCACAATCGGTAATATCTTGATCATTTGGTATATCAGGTTGTACTGGTGGTTCGTGAATATCTGAATCTTTTGTCAAATTGAGAATATCCAAATCTTTTGTCAAATTGGGAATATCTGAATCTTTTGCCAAATTGAGAATATCCGAATCTTTTGCCAAATTGAGAATATCTGAATCTTTTGCCAAATTGAGAATATCCGAATCTTTTGCCAAATTGAGAATATCCGAATCTTTTGCCAAATTGAGAATATCCAAATCTTTCGTAGAATCGAGATAACTATATGATAAGAGATCGTATCTGTAACGTTTGTTCATTTTCCGAAGTAGTCTCAAAGAAGGTTCCATCACAGCTGCAAATATAGAATCTTTTTGTTGTTCATAGGGAATGAATCGTTCTTCATAGCACGTATATTGGTTACTGACTATATTTCTCCATTCCTGTGGGTTTATCCTAGACCATATCTGTGGGGATAAATTGTACCGGTCAGAACATCTCAACCATTGTTTCCAGTCATTTTCCTTCAGATCTTGTGGTTTCTCGTTATCCAATATTCTTTGTATATCTAATAATTCTTTTATATTCTTTTTGATCAAGGGATATGATGCTTGGGCTCGAGATTCTAATAAATACTTTGAATAGGACCTGTTCATTGTCCTTATCTGCCATATCTTGTGAAATACATATGCTTGGGACATTGAGAACATGTTTCGATCAGGACGAATTTCAAAATCTTGTATTTTTTCGTTGATCGAATAGTAGTTGGTAATTTTACTTCTATTTATTCTTGAAATATCATTATTGAGAATGAATATTCGTCCATAAATTGTTGCTATATTCCCCGTGGATCGGATCCAAGCGGATCGAATCCAAAATTTGAAATTTGAACCGATGAAATGAATAACACTTGGTAAAAGATCTCGGTCCATTCTTTTGAGAAAAAGTTTAATTAATTTAATTGAATAGAATATTTTTCGGATTAATTGGACACTTTTATTTCGAAATCGACCAGGTATTCGCCGAATCTGAACCAATCGCTTTTTGAATGTTGATCCCAACATATTAAAACTCCCCTTCGATCCGGTATTAATCTCTGAATCCACCAGAGACATTCCAGTTATAGGAGAGCTATTTATGATCGCGATAGATTCGATCCGCTCCTTCATTGTAGTCGTCCGATCATCTGGATCTTTTAAATTAATTGTTCGGGTTCCATATCCCAATTGATCATTCACTTCTGGTGAATCATTTGCACTACCCATAGGAATAGTCTCACTCAGTAATTGATCATTCACTTCTGGTGAATCATTTGCACTACCCATAGGGGTAGTCTCACTCAGTAATCGATTTTGTATCCGGTCATTCAGTTCACTCTTGTCTATATATCTAACTCGCGGAACCTGTCCTGTTCTTGTAGATCCCATCAATCGTCTCTTCAATTTTTTGAAGATAATAAATTCTCTCCTCAATCCTCTTTTCAATTTTTTGAAAAAGATAAATCCTCTTTTCAATTTTTTGAAAATCAATTCTTTGAAGATAGGTTGAAAAAAATCGGAAAAAGGTCCTAGCTTTGGATTTGGATCACCATAAGGTATGTCAGTTTCCAATCCAAGGACCGTTAAATAACTCCAACGCAATTTTTTCTCGAATTGGAGTTTGGACCTATTATGCCAAGGCTTCAAACGAAAAGGAAATAGAAGCTTTATCTGCATACCATTTTTTTTCCATTTGTCTGGGAATTCTGTTTCGGAAAATTCGGTACCATCAGGAGCGCATCTGACATGCACTTCTCTCCTCATTTGTTCCCAATCTTGGGGAAATTCGGGGACTTGAAATAGTAATATACGACCAATATTTTTGGCTATTATAAGTGATGGTAATATTATACGTTTTCTAAGAATTGATTGAGCCACTAATAATAAACCTCTTAAATGGTTCAATTCCGACCACAGTGAACATAAGGACTCAACGAGTGTCGGATTGTGGGGGACCGGCTCCAATTCTTTGTTTTTCTGGATTGTTTCCCTAATTTCTTTCTGGATTTGTTTCATATTCACTCTATCAGAATCGGACGTGTCATAATAATCTTTAGGATAAGTGGGTACTTCCATTCTTACCAAAAAGAAAAAGGAATGTACGTTCGGTTGTATCCTCTTCCATATCATAATTTTACGTCTTTGAGCACGTATGGATCCTCTGATTAAGTTCCGACGATAATCTGACTCGACAAAATAACGTTTGAGAACTATTTGTCTTTGCCCAAGATCAAAAGTAAGTGTACTTCTGACCTTTCTTGGACGAATCCTACTCGTTGTGGTTAGACCTGTGCTTAGATCATCATATTCGACCATCATCGAACCAGAGGACCATCGAGGCACATGTTTCCGAATCTCTCTAAATTGGAGAGGTTCATTTAATAGTATTTCCCTGTAAAGGGTAAGAAAATCTTTTGTTTGCGTTGAATCATCCGTAGATAGATTCTCACGAAATTTTCGTAGTATTGTCCACTCGTGTTGCGCCAAAGACTCGAAAAGGAAAATCTGTTTCGAAGTAACCTTCTGTTCCGTAGTAAAAAGATCAAGAATCAATTCCCATTTTATGGTACCTGTGGGCGCAATGTTTCTACTGTCGATTCGGCTGTAAATATTTGCCAAATAGTTTGTGTAGATTCGTTCATTACATGAAGCAATTTCCGGTACGATATCTATATAGGCTACTTGAAGGGCTATTTCCAACCACAAGAAATGTATCGACGAATCATCATCATCTTTTGGATAGATCTCTTGGATCTGATCAGAAGGCATTTCCAACAAATCTTTTGAATAGATCTCTTGGATCTGATCAGAAGGCATTTCCAACAAATCTTTTGGATAGATCAGGTTACCAAAAGAATAATCTATATTCGAAGAATCTATATTCGACAAATACTCTTCAAAGATCTTCCTTGCTTGATTTGGAATTATTTGTTCTGCTAATAGATCAAGCCGTTTCGAAATAGGTTCAATTTTTCCTTTTTCCGATGGTTTAGTGATCGGAATGAGCGAACGAACAGTATCTGTAGGTAAGGGTTCCCAGGGTAGTCGAAAGCTTTCGTGTTCCAATTCCTGCCAATGATGAGAGATATGGTACTCATGCCCAAATGGATCATTTGGGAATCCCTCTTTACGGTCATTCATAAATACCTCTGTAAAATCCGAAAGATTCGAAATGATCGAATCGTTCAGCATTCGGGGGAACTCGAATTGGTTTATTGTTCCACGAAATGCCCCATTAAGGAATGGATCATACATTTCAGTAAAAGAATCTCCCTGGGAATTGGAGAATTTAACTCTCCTTTCCATAACATTTCCAACAGGATATCCATTGCTTAAAGCTTTCACTCGATCCGAAAATTCATTCCCTAAATAATCTCTTCTTCTTTTCATGGTATGGATCCATCTATGATAAGGATCCTCAGATGAGCAAGAAGTATCTGAAATATCTCTATATTTCTCGAGCTTTTCCCCAAGGACCAATACACTAGGTAAAAACGTAAAAGAGATTCTTTGTTTTCCATCACTCGAATATGTGCCAAAAAAATATTGAGAGACTTCGGTCCTCACAGGACCTAGTTGAGTAAATGGGCTATTCCCGATATATCGTATCGGCCGATAAGCTCTATTATGATCAAAGAACATAATGGGCCATGGTTGCTTGAACCATGATAATTGTTCTTCCTTCGGAAGTTCCAGAAGTCCTTGAAGTTTTTTTGGATCTATAGTCAAAGAGCGATCATCTCTAGCCACAGCCACAGAGTTATCATCTCTAGCCACAGAGCGATCTTTTTTGTCGTCATTTTGTATATTTTTAATAAAAAGTAATGGGGCTCTACCTAAATAGAATGAACAATAAGAAAGAAGAAGTAGACTAAAGGTTCGATGGATATAACGTCTTAATATGGTATAGTCGATAGGTGAATTACGTTCTATACGGAAAGATACCAATTTTGTCAAAATGATGAATAGAATATGACCACCCAACCAACCGCAAAAACTACTTATCACAAATGATATATTATCGCCGTAACGAAAAAGAAAGAGGTTCACCAGTCTTGTTAATACGGGATTTGCTAAAAGAATGGGATTAAACAATTGAAGAATTAGACCACCCATAAATAGACTTAGAATTTTTGGATTGTTGATCGAATTTATGGGGTGCAGAGATTCAGAACTGGGAGGTTCTTTGTTAATTTGAAAAAAACGAAAAAACATGTATGGTACGACCAATACAGTTATTGCGTGAGGTTTCCACAACGCTGCATAGATGGGCGAATAGTACATGGACAAAAAGACTATTAATTGTCCCGTAATAGAACCACTTATAGCTATTATACCATAGATAGTTTCTCCCAAAAAGAAAGATCTCATGGAATATATCTTAGAGGGACCAAAAGGCAATGTAGTGATAAATCCATAATATAGCCCAAATAAAATGATCGGACCTGAGACTTCTATCCATGATGATAATGGATCCCATAGTAGACCAAGTACTTTTATCATATCGAAACTCCTTTTTGATCAAAATAAAAGAATGGGAAATAGGAATAGAATAAATAGATCTGTATCCCCCATATATATATGGGAGATACAGATAGGAATAGTTATCATTTTATACATCCATAAATTCAATTTAACAGAACAGAATAGATTCCAATATCTAACATATAGAAAAGCAGTTTAGAATAGATATTATAACATCTGGATATATGCATATGCTATTAATACATATATTCTCTGTTATTTTATCTAGGAGTAGGAGTACTGGTATAGAACTCGTTGTTCTTTCTGACCAAGGTGGTCCGATCCAAGTTATCTAAATTTTCGTTACGTCGTAGAGGGCGGGTAACCAATTCAAGTACATCTCTCGCATTGGCAAATCCATGAATCTGGGCAAAAGTAAATTCAACCGACCATTTAGTACCAATTCCTCTCGCCCCTAACGGGTTAGCATGAGCCATTCCGGTGATGGCTAAGTCGGGTTGTAGCTCGCGCATACGTCGTATCTGATTCGAATTGTCTGGTTTCTCAACAATTCGTGGTATTGGTATACACATTCTTATACATGTATCTTGTAAAAGTGCTAATTCAGCAGCTTGATACCGTTTATCCATATATGGAATACCAATTTCATAAACGATCATACCACATCTGATTAAGAATCTTGCTAGAGCTATTTCTAGGAGATTATCTCCCATGAAAAATACAGATTTCCCGCGTACCAAATCAAGATAATCCTTTAAACTCTCCCATATCCGTTCCTCTCTTTCCTCCAGACTCTGGGTCTCAATACCAAATACAGGACAAATCTTTTCGATCCAAGCACGCGTTCCGTCCGGACCAATAGGAAAAGGAGCTACGATTAATTCACATTTTTTTCGTCTTATCAAAGTTGTTGCTGTACGACTCAAAAATGGGTTAACGCCACAAACATAAACTCCATCACCCAGTGATGGAAGATCGGCATATCTCTGAGCGGGCAACCAACCTGATACCTTGATGAATTGGCGTCTTAATTCTGTATCAAGTTGAGAGACCAAATTCGAAGGTAAAGACCCAAAAATTACTAAGGGAGGATGATTTGCATATTCCATCAATTTCTTTTCCTTAAGAAGAGGAAAAGGGAATAAATTTGTTTTTTTTATAGTTTTTTTTGATTCACCAATGGGGAATTCCTGTTCTGGACAACGATGTGCCATTACAGCTAACACAGTATCTTCCCCCTGAGTAAAAGCATAATCCAGTCCATTTGCTCTTGCCACTAAAATTGGTACTCCAATTTCATATTCCAACTTGGGTGCCATACCTTCCAAATCCATTTTTATTATTTCTGTAGTACAAGTGCCTATCCATATGATGACGCTGGGGTCTCTATCTTTTTTTATCCGAATACAAAGCGTTTTCAATTCCCCATAATCGTTCAAATGGGCCGAGATATCTCCTTCTTCTAATTCTGCCATTGCATAGCGGGGTTCTGCAAAAATCATAACTCCGAGTGCATTTTGCAAAAAATAACCACATGTTTTTGTGCCCACTACCAAAAAGAAACTGTCTTCAATCTTTTGATACAACCAGGATACACAGCTAATAGGACAAAAAGTATGATAATTACCCGTTTCACATTCCAAAGTTATAGTTTCATCAATTTTGGCCGACATAATAGGTAGGGGAAGAATAAATAAATGGCTGGGGATAAATAAGGAAAAGAAATAATGAATAAAAAGAATAATAAGAAGAAAGAATCGAATTTACAACGAATTGTGAATAAATTATTAATTCTAAATACTCGTAAACCCAAGTAAATTTTCCTGATTCTTTTTTTTCTGTTCCCCACCACCAATGGGATTTAGATAAAGATCAGAGAGTAAACTGAATAATTCCCGATCTGGAATCTCTTTTGGGACAATACCTTCTGGTTGGGACAATATTTGATCTGCTATGTCTAGATAATATTTACACACATAGTTAAGGGATGGTTCAGATCCAACCATTTCAAATAAGGTTTTACCCTTGACTCTGGAAACTCGGATATCCTCGATAATAGGTAATACTTCTATTACGGGCATTGGACAGGCTTCTACATATTTATTGATAAGATCTCTTCTAGATGTACGATTTCCAACCAAGCCTGCTAATCGGAGTGGATGTGTACGAGCTTTTTCCCTTATAGAGGCAGTAATACGATTAGCTGCAAATAATGCATCGAATCCATTATCTGTAATTATTACACAATAATCTGCATAGTTCAATGGAGCGGCAAAACCTCCACAAACCACGTCTCCTAATACATCGAATAATATAATATCATATTCGTAAAATGCATTTAATTCTTTTAACAACTTAACAGTTTCTCCCACCACATATCCCCCACATCCGGCTCCTGCGGGCGGACCCCCTGCTTCCACAC